ATGAATTTAAAAAATAATTGTACCAGAACAGGAGCATATATCTTACTGGATAGTTTAGTTCAAAATGGAGTTGAGCATATTTTTGGTTATCCAGGAGGAGCAATATTGCCAATTTATGATGAACTTTATTTTTGGGAAAAAGAAAATTTAATTAAACATATTCTTGTTAGACATGAACAAGGAGCTGTTCATGCTGCAGATGCATATGCAAGATCAACTAATAAACCAGGAATTTGTTTTGCAACTTCAGGGCCTGGAGCGACAAATTTAGTTACAGGAATTGCAAATGCAAGAATGGACTCTATTCCTCTAATTATTATAACAGGTCAAGTTGGACGTACTTTCATTGGAACTGATGCTTTTCAAGAAACAGATATTTTTGGAATTACTTTACCAATAGTTAAACATTCTTATACTATTCGAAATGCAAATGAATTACCAAAAATATTATCTGAAGCTTTTTTTCTTTGTCAAAATGGTCGTCCTGGACCTATTTTAATAGATATTCCTAAAGATGTTGGTTTAGAAGAAACCCAAGAATTTTTTTATCAAAAATTTTCCGATTTATTTAAAAAAACAAATTATCGTACGGAACATTTAATTCGTGGAAGTTTATTAAAAGAAATAATTTCAAAATTTACAGAATATTATCAACCTCTTTTCTATATTGGAGGTGGTGTTATAAGAGCTAATGCTTTTAAAAGCCTGCAACAAATTGTAAAAATTTTTCAAATTCCTTTAACTACAACTTTAATGGGAAAAAGTTGTTACAATGAAGAAGATCATTTAAATTGTGGTATGTTAGGTATGCATGGAAGCGCATATGCGAATTTTGCTGTTAGTGAATGTGATTTACTAATTACTTTAGGAGCTCGATTTGATGACAGAGTAACTGGAAAATTAGATGAATTTGCTTGTAATTCGGAAGTCATTCATTTTGATATAGATCCTGCAGAAATTAGTAAAAATCGTTGTCCACAAAAAGCTGTAATTGGAGATCTTCGCAAAATTTTACTACAATTTTTGAAAAAAATTCGTTTAATTTCTGATTTAAAAATAGGGGAAACTACAGCCTGGTTAAAGCGTATTTATAGATGGAAAGAAACTTATCCTTTACTTCCAACTAATTATAAATCAATAACTCTTTCTCCACAAGAAACAATCTCTTTAATAGGAAAAGAAAATAGTTATGCTTTCTTCTCAACTGATGTTGGTCAGCATCAGATGTGGGCCGCTCAATTAATTAATTGTCAGCCTAAAAAATGGATTACAAGTGCAGGATTGGGTACAATGGGATTTGGACTTCCAGCAGCGATTGGAGCAAAAATAGCCAATCCAAATCAAGATGTTATTTGTATTAGTGGAGATTCTAGTTTTCAAATGAATATTCAAGAATTGGGAACAGTGGCTCAATATCAGCTAAATATTCAAGTTATTATTATTAATAATGGTTGGCAAGGAATGGTAAGACAATGGCAAGAATCTTTTTATGGAAATCGTTATTCTAACTCATACATGAAAAATGGGATGCCCGAATTTGCTGAAATTAGTAAAGCTTATGGTTTATTAGGATATAAAATAAATACATTAAATGAATTAAAAGAGCTTTTACCTAAGTTAAAAAATATAAAGAAAGGAGTAATTATAGATGTAAATGTAATTGAAAATGAAAATTGTTATCCAATGGTATCTCCTGGAAAAAGTAATTCTCAAATGATAGGATTAATTCCTGAAATAATTGAGGTTTAAAGAAAATAGATATGAACTTTTTAAAAATACTTAAAAATTATTTTAAATAATACTATTCTTGGGATGAATAGGATTTGAACCTATGTAGACAAAAGTCAATGGATTTACAATCCATCCCATTAACCACTCGGGCATCATCCCATAAATAGAAATAATATAAAGAAATTAAAAAAATTACAATTTTTTATAAAAAATTTTCTTATAATAACAAACTAATCTTTCAGTTTTTGTTTTCTTTTATTTATAAAACAATTTTTCGAAAAGATATTCTTCAATATTTTAATTCCTTCACATCAAACTTGAATCAGATGTGTAGTCATATAGTTAATTAGTAATTTTAAAATAGCTTTAGATATGAGTACAACTCCACAGGAACAAGAAGCTAAAAAAAGTAAAAAAGCACAAGTCCTTGTTGATTTAAATGTAGTTGAAACAAGTTTCGAGAAATGGTCTCAACCTGGTCATTTTTCAAGAAGTTTAGCAAAGGGTCCAAAAACAACAACATGGATTTGGAATCTTCATGCGGATGCTCATGATTTTGATATTCAAACAAAATCATTAGAAGAAGTTTCAAGAAAAATTTTTAGTGCCCATTTCGGACAACTTTCTATTATTTTTCTTTGGTTAAGCGGAATGCATTTCCATGGAGCTTATTTTTCAAATTATACAGCTTGGTTATTAAATCCATTACAAATTAAACCAAGTGCACAATCCGTTTATCCTATCGTAGGACAAGAAATTTTAAACGCAGATGTAGGTGGAAACTTCCAAGGAATTCAAGTAACTTCAGGATTCTTCCAAATCTGGCGTGCAGAAGGAGTAACAACACAACAACAACTTTATTGTATAGCAATTGGAAGTTTAGTAATGTCAGCTTTAATGCTATTTGCTGGATGGTTCCATTACCATAAAGCTGCTCCTAAATTAGATTGGTTCCAAAATGCTGAATCAATGATGAATCATCATTTATCAGTTTTATTAGGATTAGGATCATTAGCTTGGGCTGGTCATGAAATTCATATTGGAAACCCTATTAATAAGCTATTAGATGCAGGAATGGATCCAAAAGATTTACCAGATCCGCATGAACTTATAATTAACCGTGAATTTTTAAGTAGTTTATACCCTTCTTTTAAAGAAGGATTAGTACCTTTTTTCACAGGAAATTGGAGTGCATATTCTGATATTTTAACATTTAAAGGTGGTTTAAATCCAACAACTGCAAGCTTATGGCTTACAGATGCTGCTCATCACCATGTTGCAATTGGAGTTTTATTTATAATTGCAGGGCATATGTATCGTACTAATTTTGGAATTGGTCATAGTATGAAAGAAATTCTTGAAGCTCATAAAGGACCTTTTACAGGAACAGGACATAAAGGGTTATATGAAGTTTTAACTACATCTTGGCATGCTCAATTAGCGATTAACCTTGCAATGCTTGGATCGTTAACTATCATTATTGCTCATCATATGTATGCTATGCCTCCATATCCATACATCGCAATAGACTATCCAACACAATTATCTATTTTTACACATCATATGTGGATAGGAGCTTTTTGTATAGTGGGAGCTGCTGCTCATGGATCTATTTTCATGGTTCGTGATTATGATGCAACTTTAAATTATAACAATTTATTAGATCGTGTTATTCGTCATCGTGATGCAATTATTTCTCATTTAAATTGGGTTTCAATTTTTCTAGGTTTTCATAGTTTTGGATTATATATTCATAATGATACAATGCAAGCTTTAGGAAGACCACAAGATATGTTTTCAGATAAGGCAATTTCATTACAGCCAATTTTTGCTCAATGGATTCAAAGTCTACATACAGCAGCACCAGGAACAACTTCACCAAATGCCTTAGCTACTGCGAGTTATATTTTTGGAGGAGATCCTGTTGTTTTAGGTTCAAAAATTGCTTTACTTCCAATGAAATTGGGAACAGCAGATTTTCTGGTTCATCATATTCATGCCTTTACAATTCATGTTACAACGTTAATTTTATTTAAAGGTTTACTTTATGCAAGAAATTCACGTTTAATTCCTGATAAGTCTAATTTAGGATTTAGATTTCCTTGTGACGGTCCAGGAAGAGGAGGAACATGTCAAGTTTCTGGATGGGATCATGTTTTCTTAGGTCTATTTTGGATGTATAATTCAATTTCTGTTGTACTTTTCCATTTCAGCTGGAAAATGCAATCTGATATTTGGGGTTCAATTACACCACAAGGAACAATTTCCCACATTACTGGAGGTAATTTTGCTCAAGGTGCTTTAACTATTAATGGATGGTTAAGAGATTTCTTATGGTCTCAAGCTTCTCAAGTAATCCAATCATATGGATCAGCTTTATCAGCTTATGGTTTAATCTTCTTAGGAGCGCATTTTATTTGGGCATTTAGTTTAATGTTCTTATTTAGTGGACGTGGATATTGGCAAGAATTGATAGAATCCATTGTTTGGGCTCATAATAAACTAAAAGTAGCTCCTTCAATTCAACCACGTGCTTTAAGTATTACTCAAGGTCGTGCTGTAGGTTTAGCACATTATCTTTTAGGAGGAATAGGTACAACATGGGCATTCTTTTTAGCTCGTATTATATCAGTAAGTTAAAAAATTAAAATTTCTAATTTATAAATAAATCTTTTAAATCATTTAAAAAATGATAAGAATTTTTCTAAAGAATATTTTTCATTTTTAGGTATCAATTATTATTAATTTAAAACGTAACGGAGTTTTAGAAATGGCAACAAGATTCCCTAAGTTTAGTCAGGTATTAAGCGAAGATCCGACTACACGCCGTATCTGGTATAGTATTGCAACAGCACATGATTTAGAAAGTCATGATGAAGTTACTGAAGAAGGATTATATCAGAAAATTTTTGCTTCACATTTTGGTCATCTTGCAATTATTTTTCTTTGGACTTCTGGAAATCTTTTCCATGTTGCCTGGCAAGGTAATTTTGAACAATGGATTTTAAATCCTTTAAAAGTTAAACCTATAGCTCATGGAATTTGGGATCCACATTTTGGTGAAACTGCGTTAAAAGCTTTTACAAGAGGGGGAATTATTTATCCAGTAAATATTTCTTTATCTGGAGTTTATCAATGGTGGTATACTATTGGAATTAGAACAAATCAAGATTTATATATTGCATCTGTTTTCTTACTAGTAGTTTCTTTATTATTCCTACAAGCGGGATGGTTACATCTTCAACCTCAATTTAAACCAAATATTGCATGGTTTAAAAATAATGAATCACGTTTAAATCACCATCTTTCGGGATTATTTGGATTTAGTTCATTAGGTTGGACAGGACATTTAGTTCATGTTGCTATTCCAGAATCTCGAGGAATTCATGTAGGTTGGGATAATTTTTTAACAACATTACCACACCCTGCTGGCTTAACAGCCTTTTTTACTGGAAATTGGAGTGCTTATGCAGAAAATCCTGATTCAGCAAATCATATTTTCAATACAATTACAGGAGCTGGAACTGCTATTTTAACATTTAAAGGTGGTTTTCATCCACAAACTCAATCCTTATGGTTAAGTGATATTGCTCATCATCATTTGGCAATTGGAGTTTTATTCATAATTGCAGGGCATATGTATCGTACTAATTTTGGAATTGGTCATAGTATGAAGGAGATTCTTGAAGCTCATCGACCTCCTGGAGGAAGATTAGGAAAAGGACATATTGGTTTATATGAAACAGTAACAAATTCATTACATATGCAATTAGGATTAGCTTTAGCTTGTTTAGGAGTAATTACTTCTTTAACTGCTCAGCATATCTATTCTTTAAATCCTTATGCATTCTTATCTCGTGACTATGCAACAGAAGCTGCTTTATATACTCATCATCAATATATAGCAGGGTTCTTAATGGTAGGTGCTTTTGCACACGGAGCAATTTTCTTTGTTCGTGATTATGATCCTGAATTAAACAAAGGAAATGTTTTAGCTAGAATGTTAGATCATAAAGAAGCAATTATTTCTCATTTAAGTTGGGTTTCTTTATTTTTAGGTTTCCATACATTAGGACTTTATGTTCATAATGACGTTGTAGTTGCTTTTGGTCAGCCAGAAAAACAAATTTTAGTAGAACCTGTATTTGCTCAATGGATTCAAGCTACATCAGGAAAAGCTTTATATGGATTTGATACTTTGTTATCTTCTCCAGGTAGTGTGGCATCTCTTGCAAGTGAAAAACTTTGGTTACCTAATTGGCTAGAAGCTATTAATAGTAATAAAAACTCTTTATTTTTAACAATCGGTCCTGGAGATTTCTTAGTTCATCATGCAATTGCATTAGGACTTCATGTAACAACATTGATTTTAGTAAAAGGAGCTTTAGATGCACGTGGTTCAAAATTAATGCCAGATAAAAAAGATTTTGGTTATAGTTTCCCTTGTGATGGTCCAGGAAGAGGGGGAACATGTGATATTTCTGCTTGGGATGCCTTTTATTTAGCAATGTTTTGGATGCTTAATACAATTGGATGGACAACTTTCTATTGGCATTGGAAACATATTACTTTATGGTTAGGAAATCCTGCTCAATTTGATGAATCTTCAAATTATATTATGGGTTGGCTTCGTGACTATTTATGGTTAAACTCTTCTCCTTTAATTAATGGATACAATCCTTTAGGGATGAATAACTTATCTGTATGGGCTTGGATGTTCTTATTTGGACATTTAGTTTGGGCAACTGGATTTATGTTCCTAATTTCTTGGCGTGGATATTGGCAAGAATTAATAGAAACTATTGTTTGGGCTCATGAACGCACACCATTAGCTAACTTAATTAGATGGAAAGATAAACCAGTAGCATTATCAATTGTTCAAGCACGTTTAGTAGGATTAGCTCACTTTACAGTAGGATATATCTTTACTTATGCACCTTTTGTTATTGCATCTACTTTAGGAAAATTTGGCTAATAAATTAAAATTTGTTATATTACTTTCATTATAAATAATCTCATAATGGAAGTAATATGGCAAAAAAAAGTATGCTTCAACGTGAAGTAAAACGTAAAAAATTAATAAAAAAATATCTTCAAAAACGAACTAATATTTTAGAAAATTTAAGAACACAAACCTCTTTAGAAAATATTTTTCTATTAAATGAAAAATTACAGAAACTACCAAGAAATAGTTCTCCTATTAGATTACGAAATCGCTGTTGGAAAACTGGGAAACCTCGAGGTTATTTTCGATTCTTCGGTTTATGTCGAAATGCTTTAAGAGAATTAGCTCATGATTGTTTTTTACCTGGTGTAACAAAATCAAGTTGGTAATTATTAGAAAAGTTCTAATAACTACCAATTTTTTTCTAATTAATTTTTATCATTTTTAATTAGATTGCAAGTTCATTTCCGCGTTTAAATTGAAGATAAGCTGCAACAAAAAGACCTAATAATGTAATAGTTATTAGACCTAAAACAATTCCTGACAATAGTGGTTCAACCATTTTTAAATTACTAAGAGTTAGTTAATATTTACAATAGTATAGAAAAATATATTAAATATTGTAAATTTATTGGAAATAATTTTTATCTAAAACCTACACTTGCTTGCCAAACAAAAGCTAATAAAAAGAATAATACTGGAATTACAGGCATTACATCTATAAGTGGGCTAAAAATAGCAAAGGCTCCTGGCAATTTGCTTATTAATAATGTTTCCATAGAAGATTTTTAAAGGATTAATTTAGTTAAATATTTAGAAAGATTTCATTTTCTATTATATTATAATGAAAAACTTTTCTATAGATAAGGAAAGCTTTTATCTTAATATAGAAAGCTGATAAAGAGAATTGAACTCTTAACCTGCTGATTACAAGTCAGCTGCTCTACCAATTGAGCTATATCAGCATATTACATAGTATGTAAAATAATATAATCATATAGAGATGATATTAAAGATTTTTAAAATTGTCAATTTATATACTTTTCTATATTCTAAGATATTAGAATAACTAATTTTTATTCTAATATCTTAGAATATTATTATCCTTTTTTTAAAAATAAATTTGATTTTCTAGATTCACGTTCAATTAAATTAAAAGAAGATAAATCGTGAAAAGCAATTAAAGATAAGATTTTCCTATCTAAAAAAATATTAATATTACGTAAACATCCAATAAAAATAGAATATATATTTAAACGTGCACGACTAGCGGCATTGATTCGATAAATCCAAATTCGACGAAAATTTCTTTTTTTCAATTTTCGGCCAATGTAAGCAAAATTTAAACTTTGAACAACTTGTTCGCCAGCCATAGTAGCAAGTTTTGAATTAACTCCTACAAATCCTTTTGCTAAATGTAAATATTTTTTACGTCTCTTTGACGCAATATTTCCTCTTTTAACTCTAACCATTTTTTTTTTTCGTGACTTTCACCTTTTATTAATTTTCACTAATTTTCAATTTAAACGTTTATCTATTTGGTAACATACGTTTAAAGACTTCAATATCGGAAAAGTGAATAAAAGAGGTTTCTGATAATCGACGAAGTCTTTTTGAATTCTTTTTTCGTAATAAATGAGCTTTATAAGCTTTTTTACGCTCCAAACAGTTTTTTTTTATTTTAATTCTTTTTAATGCAGATTTGCGTGTTTTTAATTTCATTTTTAATTTTTAAGAAATTTAGAAATTTCTATCTATATAACAAAGATAGAGAGTATTTAAAAATTAATTTCTAATGAAGATTAAAAGAAGAAATTAAAATTGCTCAGTCCAAATATATTTTGTTTCAATTGCAGGTAAGAAATAAATTTCTAATAATGTAACAATCATTTTTGCAATATAAGGAGCTTTCTTAATTGTTTTCATGAATTCAGAATTTTCTTCTTTTTCAATTTTAATTAAATCAAAATTAATTTCTGAACAAACTTCTAGTAAAGAAAAGAATTTTGGATGTTCAACGTCTAGAATTACAGGAAATAGAGTCGCTGAACTTTGATTTGTTTTTTTAATAACATAGCGGTCAAATTGACGCGAATTTAAACCTATTGTGGAATAAAAATCAGTACGTTGTTGATCATTTAAATACATAGTTGCAAAAACTGAAAGTAAAAAGAATTTTGCCCATAAACGAGCTTCGTAAGTATTTAATAAATGAGTTTGAGATTTTAATAATGCTGCAAAGAAATCTCCATGTCGGTTTTCATCTTGACACCAGCTTTCAAAGAATCGGAATAAAGGATATACTCGAAAACTTGGATTTTTCTCTAAATGACGATAAATTGTTATATAACGCCAATATCCAATTTTTTCTGACAAGTAAGTTGAATAAAAAATAAATTTTGGAGCAAAAAAAGTATATTTTCTCGTTTTTGTTAAAAATCCTAAATCTAAAGAAACATTGAAATCACTCATAGCTTTATTTAAAAAACCAGCATGACGTGCTTCATCACGTGACATATATGAAAATGCTTCTGCTAACAATGGATTTACTTTTTTTAAATTACGAGAAATTTCTTTATATAAAAGAAAACCTGAAAATTCTGCTGTACAAGAACGTTCTAAAAATTCAATAAAAATATTGCGTGTTTTAGAATCAAAAAAATCCCATGTATTTAAAAATTCTTTATCACGAATAAAATGATCACGATTATAATCAGTTCGAAATTCTTCAACAATACACTTGATTTCTTCTATATTAGAGCTTATATCTAGTTGAGAAATTTCTTGAAAATCTGTTGTATAAAAACGAGGAGTTAATAAGGTTTCTTCCGCTCCTTTTTTACTTTCTAATGTTCTTTGAGTAGTTGTAATCATAAGTAATAAATTTTTTTTCAAAATAAAAAATTTTTAGAAGATAGTTTTTAAATTTCTTCTTGAATAATAAATTATTATAAACATTTTTGTTTTCTTATTAAAAATTGCATATAACAATAAATTATTGTAAAGTAATAAATATAATTAGAAGGCGGTATAGCCAAGTGGTAAGGCTTTGGATTGCAAATCCTTCATTCCCCAGTTCGAATCTGGGTACCGTCTTCGTAGGGGATGTGGTGTAATGGTAGACACAACGGACTTAAAATTTTTGAGCCAGATACAATTTATCTGTGTAAGCTTTCAAATTCAGGGAAAGAATTCTAATCCTGAGCCAAAAACTATTATAGTTAAGGTGCAGAGACTAAACGGAAGCTACTCTTTTATTTTTTAGAGTAAAGATATAGTCCAATTTTGTATTGAAAATCCGTTGACTAATTATTGGTCGTGAGGGTTCAAGTCCCTCCATCCCCAATTTGTTATAAATTCTTTAAAAATTCCGTATTAATACCTAATTCACGTTGTATTGAAATTTTTCCCGAGCGAACAATTTCTAAAATTGTATATCTTTTTAATAATTCTTGAATAGTAACAATTTTTCCTGGGTCTCCAGTTACTTCCATTGTTATTGAAATATCAGAAAGATCTACTATTCGTGCTTTAAAAATCTCTGCAATTTCGATAATTTCTGAACGATGAATTGGAGAGGCTTTAATTTTAATCAGCATTAGTTCACGTTCTACACAGGGGCAAGATGATAAATCTTTTACTTCTATTACTTGAACTAATTTATTTAATTGTTTTATCACTTGTTCTAATGTATAAGTATCTGCTGGTAAAATAATAATAATTTTAGAAATTCCAGGTGTTTCAGTAGGCCCAACAGCAATACTTTCGATATTAAAACCTCTACTTGAAAACATAGTGGATATACGTGTTAAGACACCGGATTCATTGAAGACAGTAATTGATAATGTTTTTTTCATATTTTACTGGTTATTAAAAAAATTTTTAAGATAATAAATTAAGAAAATAGTTTTCTCTTTAATAAAGAAAGATACCAAAATTTATTTCTATATTTGAAAACTTTTTAACTTTTTTAAAAAAACTTAAAAAAAAACTTCTTTAAAAATATCTAGAATAAATTAAAAGATTGACGTGAGTATATATCTCTAGTTAATATATTAATAGTTAATATATAAAAAATGAATTTTATTTTCTGTTTTATATTTTTTTTTTATAGAAAAGAATATTTTCATTTAGCTATTTTCTAAAAATATTTACAACTCATTATGAATATAAGTTCAGAACAAATTAAAACATTACGAGAAAAAACAGGAGCTGGTATGCTAAATTGTAAAACTGCTTTAATAGAAACAAAAGGAGATTTTGATAAAGCAGTTGAATTTTTACGACAAAAAGGATTAGCTTCTGCCGAAAAAAAATTAAGTCGTACAACAAAACAAGGTATTATCACAAGTTATATTCATACTGGAGCTAAAATTGGTGTACTAATTGAGTTAAATTGTGAAACAGATTTTGTGGCTCGTCGTATAGAATTTCAAACATTAGCAAAAAATCTAGCAATGCAAATTGTAGCTTCTAATGTAAGTTTTATATCATTAAAAGATATTCCTCAAGAAATGTGGGATAGTGAAATAAGAATAGAATCAGAGCGTGAAGACGTAAAAACTAAACCTGAAAAAATAAGAGAATCTATTATTAAAGGACGTGTAGAAAAAACTCTAAAAACTTATACTCTTTTAAATCAATCATGTATACGTGATCCTGAAATTATAGTTGAAGAATATATTAAAAATCATGTCTCTTTATTGGGGGAAAATATCCAAATTGGAAGATTTACAAAGTTTGTTATCGGAGAAAATAATTAAAAATCCAATCTATCGAAAAGATAGATTAGATTTTTTGTTAAGAAAAAAATTAAAAGTCAAGTTCAGCAGCTTGTACTTTTTCAAATTGTTTTTTCTTAAAAACTAAGAAAGATTGACTAATAATTATTGAAAAACAAAAAGCTAAATATCCATAAATGCGGGCAGGATCTTGAATAACGATTTCTGTTTCATTTTGACCAAAGCCACCAACATTTGGATTCAATGTAATCGGTTGATCAACTTGTACGATATCATTTTCTTTTACAGTAATATCTAAGCCTTTTGGAACTAATTGAGTTTTACTTTCTCCGGATGGGGATAAAATTGTGATTTCGTAATCTTTATTATTAAATTTAATTTCTTGTATTTTTCCAGAAGAAATTGCATTAAAAACATTATTATTTGTTTTTTCCCCTGTTGGATAAACTTGTCCACGACCACGATTTGCTCCTACATAAATAGGATATTTTACATAAAATACATTTTTATCTTTTTCTGGATCCGGAGTTAAAATTGGGAAAATAATTTCTTGATTTTTTTCTCCATTAATAGGACCAACAACTAAAATATTTTCTTTTGTTTTGCTATAAGGAGTAATGAAAACTCCTTTCGTTTTAGCTAAAAATTCTTTTTCTAAACGATTTTTTGGTGCAAGTTTAAATCCTTCTGGTAAAATAACAATAGCTCCAACATTTAATCCTTCTTTCTGACCATTTCCAACAATTTGTTTTTTTGAAATATCATAAGGAATTTTTACAGCTGCTTCAAAAACAGTATCTGGTAATACAGAAGTAGGTGCTTCAATTTCTGTCGGTTTTTGAGCTAAATGGCAATTTGCACATACTATTCTTCCATTTGCTTCTCTTGGATTTTCATATGCTTGTTGAGCATAAATTGGAAAAGCAAAAGTGTTTTTTGGAAAAAGAAGAGTAAAAGAAAAAAAGAACGAAAAAAGGAATAAAGAAAGATTTTTCAATTTTAGATTTTTAATCATATTATTAAGTGTATAGTAAAAGTTAAACACATTTGCAATCAGTCTCATGTCAAAATAAAGAATAAAAACTTAAAAAATTTTTCTTCAATGCATTATATAAAAATTTTTATCTATTAAAAAAGTATAGCAATATTATAAGATATAAAATATAAGCTTTTTTATTATTTTGCTATAATTTTATAAGGATTATAATTTGTTTCTTTTTGAACCATTGAGAAAATGACCAAATAAAGACCAATTCCAATGAATATAAAATTTAATTGAGTAGGAATATCTACGGTAGGAGTAATAATTCCTGCAAAAAGACAAACAAAGAAACTATAGTTTTTAAAATAGGAAAGAAAAAATTTGGAATTGGATAAACTATAAGTACTAAGCGTAAAAAAAAATGGTATTTGAAAAAGAAAGGTGCTAACAAAGGAAAGAACAGTTTCGACTGCGTTTAAATCTTCAAATGACCATAAATTTTCAACAGTTTTTTCACCAAACCCAAAACTACTAAATGAATCTAAACTGATAGGAAGAAGAGTGGTTACTAAAAAAAAACTCCCTCCAATAAAAAGAAAAATACGAAACTTCATTCGACCATGATAAAACATTTTATCGGCTGTTTTTGTTCCCCAACCTTTTTGATTATCATATTGAATAATTTGATTAAAGAACCATTCTGTAAAAGAGAAACAAAGAACAAATAAGAAAAAAATTAGTCCTATATAAAAACCAGGAACTAATTGCAAAAGAGAAATTTCGGAAACTTGTTGACGAAGAATATTTAATACGAATAAAATAGAAATAGAAAAAGAAACTAATCGAAAAAAGTTGCCGTTCATATGGTTTTAAATATATTTTATATTTAAAACGTGTATAATCAACATTTAACATGAATTTTTTCAGCAAAATTTTTTATTTTGAAAATTTAGGCCTTCATACTTTTTAATAAAGAAACAGCCTTTTCTAAAAATTCAACTTCTTGACGTAAAACATAAATTTTAGAATTAGAAAGAATTCCAATAGGTTCTGTTTTTAATTCTTCTTTATCTAATAAGTCTTTTTTTATTTGATATTCTTTTGCTATTTCATCTACAGAATTTTTTGGATTTAATTCTTTAATACGTTTAGCATAAATATATACGCTAGTTTCTGACTTTTCTATATTTGATAAAATTGAAATTTTTGAAGAAACAACAAAAACTCCATCTTGAACTAAATATTTTACTTTTTCAAGTTTATTTTCTAATGTTGTTTCTATATCAACTACATTATTAATTATTTTTCCTAATAAATCTTGATGTTGTTCATAAATTTCAGCAACCCCATTACTTAAATGGACACGTATTTTAGTTAAATTGAAATGAGTTTGATTATAATCAGGTGAGGCTAAAAAAAATTGCATAATGTATTTTAAATCGATTTACTGAAAAACTTTTCGATTAGAAATAAACTTTTTAATAAAAGATATTGAATTATTAATTAAATAATTCAATATCTTCGCTTCCAATAATATTAATAAAATCTTCTTTTGTGAAAAAGGCACAATCTTCTGGTTTTAAAGTTACAAGTGATTCATAAGTTAATGAACCTTGTTTTGTTAAAACATCTTCAATTCGAATTGCTTGATAAGCTAGTAATTGATTTAAAAAAACTTTAATTGTTCTTACATTAGCAAATGTTGGGAACTTGATTAGTTGTTTAATATAATGAATTAAGATAGGTTCTGTTTCAGGAGCTAATTTATAGCGGTTTTCATTATTTAATAAAAATTTTGTAATTTGTGTTAATTCTTCTACTGTATAATCTTCAAAGTTTACATGGTTTCCAATACGAGAAGAGACTCCGGGATTACAATTATAAAATATTTCTAATTTTTCTTTTTGACCAGCAAAAATTAAAATCATATCATCACGTTGATTTTCCATTACTTGTAATAATAACTCTACCGCTTCAGCTCCATAATCTCTTTCATTATTTGGTTTATATAAATGATATGCTTCATCAATGAAAAGAACTCCTCCATGAGCTTTTTTTAATTGTTCACGAGTTTTTGGTGCTGTGTGTCCTACATATTGTCCAACTAAATCTTCTCTTGTTACATTGGTAATATGTCCTTTTGTTAAATATCCTAAATTTCTTAAAACTAAGGCTATTTTTGCTGCTACCGAAGTTTTTCCTGTCCCAGATTTTCCTGTGAAAGACATATGTAAACTTGAATTAAGAGCTCCTAATTCTTGAATTTCACGAATACGATCAAATAATAAAACAGAGGAAATTTCTCTTATTCTTGTTTTTACATTTTGTAATCCAACTAATTCTTTGTCTAATGTACCTAAGATTTCCTCAATTCCAGTTTTCTTATAACAATCACGTATATCAATTAAATCATTATTACTTAAAATTAAACTTTTTAAATCTACTGACATATAATTTTTGCACATGTTAAAAATATAAAATATATTTTACGTATATTTTTTTGAGCTAGGAATAAAATAAATAAAAAAAAATGAATATTCTAACATTAATGTTAGAATATTCATTTTTAAATAGATTACAAATTAATAACGAGATCCTTCACCACCTGATTGAACTGCATAACTTTGTAAAGTATACCCAATTCTTCTTCCTTCTAATTCATTACGAACTAAATAGAATCCAGGTTCAAAACTAGGACGTTGAACAATGAAAGACATAGAAGTACTTTCTACTCCTCTAGCATTGTTAAATCCATTAATTTTAATATATTGGTTAGGGAAAGCAGTACGAGCTTGAGTTAATTCAAACATAATAGTAGAAGAATCTTTTATATCAAATAGAGGAAGACCCCACATTTCCCAGTAAGAATTACGTGGATGAGGATCATCAGTATATTCAATAGAAATCGCATATCCTTTTTTGATAGCGTATTCTACTTGTTTTTTAATTTGATCGTCTGTTAAATCTGCTAATAAAGAAAATTGTCCTTGTTGAATTCTTGCCATAAAACGTTTTTAATATATATTAAAAGAAAGATTAAAAAGAGATTACCTAAAAAAAAAAATTTTAAAAGAAAAATTAAGATGCAGATTTAGTTGGAGTAGATTCGAAATCTAATGTATCCGTTGATGCATATTCAAACGTAATAGATTTCCATAAATCTAAAGCAGTTTGTAATGGACGACAATCTTTAGCAGCCGCTTTTAAGATTTCAGGACCTTCTGCTAAATAATCACGACCTTCATTTTTTGCTAATACCATTGATTCTAAAGCTACACGGTTTGCTGTTGCTCCTGCTTGAATACCATCTGGGTGACCAATAGTTCCTCCACCAAATTGTAAAACAACATCTTCACCTAAAAGATGAGTTAATTGGTGCATTTGACCACAGTGAATCCCCCCAGAAGCTACTGGAAGACATTTTCTTAATGCAGCCCAATCCATATCAAAGAAAATTCCAAGACTACGATCTTCTTTTAAAGAAGTTAAAAGAAGAGTATCATAGAATCCTTTTACGGCATTTGGATCTCCTTCAAGTTTTCCTACAACAGTTCCTGCATGAATATGGTCTATCCCAGACATTCTCATCCATTTACAAATAACACGGAAGTTAATTCCATGATTTTTTTGACGTGTATATGTTGAATGACCTGCACGGTGTAAGTGAAGAATCATATCATTTTTACGTGCCCAGTATCCCATTGATTGAATAGCTGTGTATCCAATAACAAGGTCAATCATAACAATTACTGATCCTACTGATTTAGCATATTCTGCTCTTTCGTACATATCTTCCATTGTAGATGCAGTTACGTTAAGGTAAGAACCTTTAACTTGTCCTGTTTTAGCAACGGCTTTATTAATCCCTTCCATAACATAAAGGAATCTTTCACGCCAACGCATGAATGGTTGAGAGTTAATATTTTCGTCATCTTTTAAGAAATCTAATCCACCTCTTAATCCTTCATAAACTACACGACCATAGTTTTTTCCAGAAAGACCTAATTTAGGTTTAACTGTTGCTCCTAATAAAGGACGTCCAAAACAATCCATTCTTTCACGTTCTACAATTACTCCAGTTGCAGGACCTAAGAAAGTTTTTAAATATGCATAAGGAATACGCATATCTTCTAAACGTAATGCTTTTACAGCTTTGAAACCAAAAACGTTTCCAATAATTGAAGCAGTTAAGTTTGCAATTGAACCTTCTTCAAATAAATCACATTCGTAAGCAATAAAGGCAAAGTATTCATCAACTTTATTTGGAACTTCTTCAACAAAATAAGCTTTAGCACGATATACATCACATGCTGTTAATAAATCAGTCCAAACAACAGTCCAAGTAGCTGTAGAAGATTCTCCAGCAACAGCAGCTGCTGCTTCAATCGGGTCAACACCTGGTTGTGGTGTTAAACGGAAAAGACATAATACATCAGAATCTTTTACTGTGTAATCTGCATCCCAATAACCCATTTTTTTGTATGGAATTACTCCAGATTCATAACGTTCTGATTTAATACGCGTTCTTTCTGATGCATCACTCATGGTCTGTACTTACTATTAAAAATTGAATACATTTTTAGAAAACTTAATTAAATAAGTTCTTCTCTCAAAAAGGCTAAAAAAATAGTGTCTTTTTTATTTTTTTAACTACATTCTGTCTTTTATTCTTTAAGAATATTTTATCTAATGAAAAAAAGAAAAAACTTAAAGTTAACGAGAGTAATATTCAACAACTTTTAACTCATTAACTCTTACCAAAACATCTTTACGTTTTACTGGACAGATAAATTGTCCAATTAAATTTTCGTTATCTACTACTTTTAAATGAGTTGGTAATAAACTATGAAAACGAGATTTTGCAGCTGATAAATTTACTCTTTTCATTCTTCTTTGAATTAAAGTACGTTTTTGTTGTTGATATTCAAAATTTACTTTTATTAAATTTTTAGATTGTTTTCGATCTCTTACTGTTATTATATCCTCTTTTTGACAAAGAAAGCTTGGAATATTAACTAATTTTCCATTTACAAAAATATGTCCATGATTAACAATTTGTCTAGCACTTGGAATAGTTGGAGCAAATCCTAAACGATGAATAACACAATCTAAGCGAGATTCTAATAATTGTAATAACAAGTTTCCTGTTGAACCAGGTTCTCTTTTTGCTTGTTGATAATATGAATATAATTGTTTTTCTGTTATTCCATAGTTGAAGCGCAATTTCTGCTTTTCATATAGTCTTTCACGATAATCATCAGATAGAGAAGATCTATTTTTCTTAGTAAAAAGAGGTTTTCCATGTTGCCCTGGAGTTGTATTTCGATTTTTGATATTTTTTCGTGTTAATCCAGGTAGAAGTCCTAGTCTTCTAATAATTCGAATTTTTGGACCTGTATATCTTGCCATTTTTTCTATTAATTTTTATTTTTAAAATTTTAAACTTTATATAAGAAATTATACCAATCAATCTTTATTCAGTCAAAAATAATTTCAAATAAATTAAGGCGAACGACGGGATTCGAACCCGCGAATGATGGAACCACAACCCACTGCCGTAACCGCTTGGCCACGCTCGCCTATAATTTTGAATATATCAAAGACCTAAGAAATATGAAAAAAATAGATTATAAAACTATTTTTTTTTAGTAATATGTTCGAGGATTTTCATCAGTAAGAAAATTTTTTAAAGAAAACATAATTTCTTTTTCAATTATTTCATGTATATTGATATTTATTGTTTCACTTATAATTTCATTTCGAAAAATTGAAATAGCCGGTAAAAGTTGATTTGTTTCAACAAGTTGTTCAAATTCAAGATCTGATAATTGAATTTTTAACAAATAAGCAAAATAATGTTGGTTTATGGGAATTTCTGTACGAATAAAAGCTTCAAATCTATGCAATCTTTTAATTAATTTATAACGCAATAAGTACCAATCTGTTTCACTATTTAAAAAACTTTGGATTAAATTTTGTACTTTGGAATTTTCTTGTTCCATCATGGTAATAAACAAAATTTCTGTACTTACTACTGGTGTTTTAAATCTATTTAAAGCATTTTCAATACTTTTCTCAAAAATATCAAAAGTTTCTCTTGAAAAAGAAATTTCTGAAACTGGCTCAATTTCTTTTTCTTTTAAAGAAAGAAAGTTAAAAAAATTTGGAATTGAAATTTCTTTTTCCTTTAATTCTTTTTTCGGATCTTCTGGAAAAATAGAAAAATCTTTCAAAATTTCTAAAAGACTGGAATTTGTTGAAAAAAAAGAATATAAGAGAAAATCACTAGAAAGATACTCGGTTTTTAAAAAAGCAGAATATTCTTTTCCTAATGTAACAATTTGAAAAGCATCAAAGGAATAGAAATCAAAGTATGTAGTTAAATTTAATAGATAATCTAAAGCCAAATATCCTTGTGAACGTCTTCTTTTTTCTAGTTTGATTTTTTCTTCTTTTGTTTTTGTTGGATCGATATAGTTTTTAAAATACTTTGGTGAAAGAGTTTTTTCATCGTTTTTTAAATTGCTAATTGAAAAATCTTTATTTTCAAAAAAAATCGTTTTAAAAAATTTTGTTATTTTTTGTATCATTTTATATTTATTAAATATTATTTAAATTTAAGAATATTTTTTAATTTCATAAAAAGAAAAGGTTATTCATAATTTAATATTTTTCTTTAGATCTCTTAAAAAAGAAAAACAAATTAAAAACAAAAACCCTTTCCTTAATCTTTAATCTATATTATTATTACTATTATCAAGATTTTTTAGAAAAAAATAAAGAATTATTTTATGGATGTAAAAAATGCAATAAAAAACAAAAATTTACCAAAGGTAGATTTAATAAAACAAATTGAAAAAAAGTTTTTAATAAATCAGCAATATTTATACGATAAAAAATTAAAAATTAATGTAGGAGATATTATACGTATTGGCTATTTAATTCCTGAAGGAGAAAAAGAAAGAACTCAATATTATGAAGGATTAATTATTGCTATAAAAAATAAAGGAATTGGAAAAAGTTTTCTTTTACGTCGTACTGTTCAAGGAATTGGTATTGAACAAATTTTTGTATTAAATTCCCCAAAAATTTTATCAATTGTAAAAAAACAATCATCAAAAGTACGTCGCTCTAAATTATATTTTCTTAGAAATTTACGTGGAAAATCTGCAAAATTAAAAGTAAAATTATAATCTTTAAAGAATTGCACCCGACTGGATTCGAACCAGTGAAGTTCTTACGAAAATGGATTATGAGTCCAGTGCCTTCAACCACTTGGCTACGAGTGCAAAAAATTTTCATTTTATAAAATAATACAAAAAATATGGAGCTGGTGGGATTTGAACCCACGTCCATTGTAAAAATCAATGTCGAATCCGAAAAGCCCCAAAAAAACAAAAGAAAAACCTTTCTTTTTGTTTTTTTTATTTATTTTATTTTGTTAAATTTTTTCCTTTTTCAATAACATCTTCTATTGTTCCAACAAGATAAAAACTTTGTTCAGGTAAATTGTCGAATTCACCTTTTAAAATTCTTTGAAATCCACTAATAGAGTCGTTTAATGAAACATATTTTCCAGCTAATCCTGTAAAAATTTCTGCTACAAAGAAAGGTTGAGATAAAAATCTTTCAATACGTCTTGCTCTTCCAACAATTAAACGATCTTCTTCAGATAATTCATCAATTCCTAGAATAGCGATGATTTCCTGTAATTCTTTATATTTTTGTAATGTTCTTTTAACGGCTTGAGCTACTTCATAGTGAGAATTAGAAACAATTCCCGGTTGTAACATAGTTGAACTTGATTGTAAAGGATCAACTGCAGGATAAATTCCTTTTGCAGATAATTCACGAGATAAAACTGTTGTAGCATCTAAATGACGGAATACAGTAGATGGGGCTGGATCAGTTAAGTCGTCAGCTGGTACATAAACAGCTTGAATTGAAGTAATTGAACCTTCTTTTGTTGAAGTAATACGTTCTTGTAATTCACCAACTTCTGTTGATAATGTCGGTTGATATCCTACAGCTGATGGCATTCTTCCTAAAAGAGTAGATACTTCTGAACCTGCTTGTACAAAACGGAAAATATTATCTACAAATAATAAAACGTCTTGTTTATTTGTATCACGAAAATATTCTGCCATAGTTAAAGCTGTTAAAGCAACACGCATTCTTGCTCCAGGAGGTTCATTCATTTGACCATATACTAAAGCTACTTTTGAATTGGCAAAATTATCCGCATCGATAACTTTTGACTCTTTCATTTCAGCATATAAATCATTTCCTTCACGAGTACGTTCTCCTACACCAGCAAATACCGAAACTCCTCCATGTTCTTTTGCAATGTTATTAATTAATTCCATAATTAAAACAGTTTTTCCAACTCCTGCACCTCCAAATAAACCTATTTTTCCACCACGGCGATAAGGAGCTAATAAATCAACTACTTTAATTCCAGTTTCAAAAATACTAGGTTTTGTTTCTAATTCTATAAAATCAGGAGCTGAGCGATGAATAGAGTAAAATTCTGTGTTATTAACTGAACCACATTCATCTATAGGTTCTCCAAGTACATTAAAAATACGACCTAATGTTTGTTTCCCAACTGGAACACTAATAGAAGATCCTGTATCAGTAACAGTATCTCCACGTTTTAAACCATCTGTTGAGGTCATACAAATTGCTCTCGCTTTGTTTTCCCCTATTAAATATTGAACTTCAGCAATTAAAATCTCTCCTGTTTTTGCATTTTCAACTTTTAATGCATTGTAGATTTTTGGAATTGCTCCTTCTGGAAATTCAACATCAATTACAGGCCCAATAATTTGAGTTACAAATCCGCTACTATTATTTGTTACCATAAGAACTTTTTCTTTTTAGAACTCTCAATAAATATGAATCAACCGTATTTCAAAAAGAAATTTTAAAATTTTACTCGACGTGTTGTTTTTAACCAATTCCAAGCTTCAATATAAGAATTTGGATCTAATTTAACCACTTTCATCCAATAAAAAGTAGCCTTTTGAAGTAAGGACTCAGATAACTCGTAACATTTTTTTTCTGCAGCTTTAATTCCTTGATAATGATAAATAACGGCAATATTATTTAGTGCTGATGTAAACTTCGGATTAATAAAGATAGAAAAATAGTAATATTTTAAAGCTTTTAAATAATCTCCATTTTTTGAATAAATTAGACCTATATTATATAATATGATACTTCTATCATATAGATCTTCTTCGATTTGTAAAGCTTGATAATAGTTATTTAAAGCTTCTGCATATTCTCCTTCGTCTTGAGCTGATAATCCATTCAAATAATAAGAAAAAGCTTTTTTTTCTTGTTGACTCGCTGGAAAAACACGCAAAATAACATCTGCAATAATTGTAAATGTTTTATCAATAAAGTTATTATTATTTCTTGCTTTTCTCATAAAAAATTGAAAAATTTTTAAATTTTAACATCACAAGTAAAAGGTATTAATCCGAAAGCTCTTGATTTTCGAATTGCTTTAGCAATACGATGTTGTTTTTGAATACTAATACGAGTTTTTCGACGTGGACGAATTTTTCCAAATTTTGTTAAAAAAGCTTTTAATAGTTTAATATTTTTGTAATCAATTATATTTTTAAATTTTTTAATAATAACAAATATTGTAAGCTTTTTTTAATTTTTTTTGGCTTTCCTATTTTTGAACTTTTTCGTAAACTTTGATTCCAATTTGTACGTCTTTTTTCATTGCTCCAAGAAGTTTTTTTTGTTTTTGATTCCAATAACTCATGATTTTTATTTAGTTTCTTTATGAATTGTATGTTTATTACAGTAATGACAATGTTTTGATAACTCTAATTTATCTGGAGTATTTCTTCTATTTTTAGAACTAAAATATCTTGAAACACCTATTGAACGTTTATTTTCATTTTTACGACATTCGATACATTCTAAGGTTACTACGATACGAGGTCCTTTATTTTTTGCCATATTTTTAAAAAGACTAAATTTTATAAAATAATTTTTCAGGATTCTTATATATCAAAATCTTGAAAAACCTAAAAATATTATACCATTAATTTTTTTCTTTTCCATAAAAAAGTATAGAATCTTGATTTTAATTGTGTTATAATCTATACAAATAGAGAATTATATAGAATATAAATAAAAAATAAAATAAAAATATTCCCCATGAATAAAAAACAAAGAAATAGAAAAATAGTTACTCAAAATAGAAGAAATAAACTGATTAATCGAAGATATAGTTCGACAATTAAAACTTTGTTTAAATTATTTATTCAAAAAACTAAAAATTTTTCAATAATTAATCCTAAAGAAACAACATTTAATCAAGAATTAAAAAAAATTGTAAGTAATCTTTATAGTATGATTGATAAAGCTGTCAAAAAAGGTGTTATTCATAAAAATACTGCAGCTCGTAAAAAATCAAAAATTGGACAAATCTATGTAAAAACACATTAAAAATTTAAATATCCATAATCATGGATATTTAAAATAAATTAATTTTCTTAATTAGTTCCAAATATTTTATATTTCTATATTTTCTAAATATATATAATATTGAAAAATTTTAAAATGAACAATCTATTTGTTAATAATATAGGTGATTTATCAGAAGCTCAAAGAGCAAGTTTTTATCGATTTTTAATTAATGGAATTAATGAAGAATTAACCAATTTTCCAAACCCATTTTTAGCAAAAATAAAAATTAAAGGGAAAAAAAAAATATCACGTTTTGTTTCTTTATATCCAAATGAAATTAAATTAAAAGGACCTAATTTTTCTTTAAATACCTGCTTACGTTTAGATATAACATATGCTATTCAGCTTTTTATTAAAGGAGAGTATTCTTATTTAGTTGATCATAAAAACGAATACATTAGTCAAGAGGTTTTTTCAGAAATAGTGGAAAAATCTTTAAAACGTAATAAAATTAAAAAAGTACAAGTAATACAAGATATCTTTTTTGGAGAAATCCCATTAATGACTGAAGAAGGAACTTTTGTTATTAGTGGATGTGAAAGAATTGTCATTAGTCAAATTATTCGTAGTCCTGGAATTTATTTTCGAAAAGAGTATGGAACTAATCGAAAAGCGATTTATACAGCTACTATTATTTCAAATAAAGGATTATGGACTAAATTTATTTTAGATCGAAAAAAAATTAAAAAATTAAAAAAAAAAGAAGAGTCAAAAATTCCTTTATTTATTGAAAACAATGAAAAAAATAAAGAATTTTCTCCCGGACAAGGAAAATCTATAGAAAATAGAATTAAACGAAATCGAAATCGAGATCGTATTTATATAAAACTAATGGATTATAAATCAAAAACTCAGGAAGTAAAAAAAAAAGAAAAAGATTCTGATAAGAATAAACTATTTATTAATGATTTAATTCGTTATTTTGGATTACGAAAAGAAGAAATATATGATAGTGTAAAACATCCTCAACGTGTTCGTGATCTAGATTATTTATCAACAGAAGATGAAAAAGAATTTTCAGATTTTTTTGATTTTCCTCAATCTTCTATTTCAGAAACTCTAAAAGGAATAAAAACTATTACAGAAAAAAATGGAATTTTTATTAAACAACTTTTTTTTAATCAACGATCTGGATGTTTTTCAATTGGAGAAATTGGAAGATATAACATTAATAAAAAATTAGGATTAAATTTACCTTCAAATATAACTTATTTAACATCTCATGATTTTATAGGAATAATAGATGGTTTAATGGAACTAAAATACTATGATCGTGCAAGTGAAGATATTGATCATATAAAAAATAAACAAATTCGTTCAATTGGAGAATTACTTCAAAATCAATTAAGAATAGGATTATATCGTTTACAAAAAAGTTTAATCGAAGAAATTCCGTTTTCAATTTCGCAAAATTTAAATTATGATTTTGATACCTATTCAGAACCCGAAGATTGGATTATTGATCCACGACCAGTTACAAATTCTATTAAGGAATTTTTTAAAACAAGTCAATTATCTCAATATATGGATCAAATTAATCCATTAGCTGAATTAACACATAAACGTCGAATTAGTGTTTTTGGTCCCAATGGTTTAAAACGTGATCATATAAGTACTGTCATTCGTGATATTCATCCAAGTCAATATGGTCGATTATGTCCGATAGAAACATCTGAAGGACAAAATGCTGGATTAATTATGTCAATGGCTTTATATGGTCGAATAAATTCTTTGGGTTCAATTGAAACTCCTTATTTCTTTTTAGAAAATGGAACTTTTAATTCAAAAAAACGTACAATTTTTTTAAATCCAGAACAAGAATCAGAAACGAAAATTGCTTTTGGAGATGTTAGTTTAACAAAAGAGAGAAAAATTAATAATCAATATCTTTCTATTAAAGAGAATTATTTATTTTCAGTAAAAAAACCACAGGAAATTAATTTCTTAACGATTTCACCTTTACAAGTAGTTTCATTAGCCACTTCTCTTATTCCTTTTTTAGAACATGATGATGCAAATCGTGCTTTAATGGGCTCAAATATGCAAAGACAAGCAGTTCCTCTTCTTTATCCTCAAAAAGCAATAGTTGGAACAGGATTAGAATCTATAGCAATATTAGATTCAGGAATGATCATAAAGAGTTATTGCCAAGGAAAAGTAGTTTTCTCTTCGTCTTTGTCAATTATAGTTACTGATTCTTCCAACCAAAATATTACATACTATTTAAGAAAATATTATCGTTCAAATCAAGAAACTTCATTAAATCAACGACCACTCGTTTGGAGTGGAGAGGAAATTTTTTCTGGTCAATTAATTGCAGAAGGTCCAAGTACAAATGATGGAGAACTTTCATTAGGACGTAATTTAACAATTGCTTATATGCCATGGGAAGGTTACAATTATGAAGATGCTATTGTTATTAATGAGAGAATCTTATTAGATGATTGTTTAACATCTGTTCATATTGAAGAGCAAGAAACAACTTTTACTTCTAGTCTTTTAGGACCTGAAAAATTGACAAATAATCTTCCACATTTAACAAAATATATTCGTCGTCATTTAAATTCTGATGGAATAGTTCGAATTGGTTCTTATGTAAAAGAACATGATATTTTAGTCGGAAAATTAACCTCATGTGAAGCTGATCTTTCTCCTGAAGCTCGACTTTTGAATGCTTTATATGGAAAAGAAGAATTAAATTTTCGAGATACTTCTTTAAAAGTCCCTCATGGTACAGAAGGACGTGTTATTGATGTTCGTATTAGTTCAACGACTTTTTTAAATAAAGAAGAACCAGCTTTATCAACTTCATGTCAAGTTATTCGCATTTATATAGCTCAAATTCGAAAAGTTAAAATTGGAGATAAATTATCGGGTAGACATGGAAATAAGGGTATTGTTTCAAGAATTTTAGCTCGACAAGATATGCCTTATTTACCTGATGGAACGCCTATAGATGTTATTTTTAATCCTCTAGGAGTTCCTTCTCGTATGAATGTAGGTCAAATTTTTGAAGGTTTATTAGGATTTGCTGGGGAAAAACTTGGAAAACGCTATAAAATTTTTCCTTTTGATGAAGTTTATGGAAAAGAGGCATCAAGAATCTTGGTCAATCAAAAATTAAAAGAAGCTTCAATTTTATTAAATTCTACTTGGATTTTTAACCCTTCTTATCCAGGAAAAATTCTTCTTAAAGATGGACGTACAGGAGAATTTTTTGATAATCCAATCACAGTAGGGAAAAGTTATATTTTAAAATTAATTCATTTAGTAGAAGATAAAATTCATGCACGAGCAACAGGTCCATATTCTATGATTACTGAACAGCCTTTAGCAGGAAAATCTCAAAAAGGGGGTCAACGTTTTGGAGAAATGGAAGTTTGGGCAATTGAAGCTTACGGATGTTCAAATACTTTACAAGAATTACTCACTATTAAATCTGATGACATCGATGGAAGAAATGATATGTATGAAGCTATATTGGGTCGTGAAGAAATTGAAAAACCCAATCCTTCTATTCCTGAATCTTTTAGTGCTTTAATACGTGAATTAAATGCTCTCGGATTAGATTTTTCTTTATACAAATTTGAAAATAGCTTTCATTCGCCAATAACTATAAATCAGAAAGAAAAAGATTTGTTTTTTGAATTAGAAAATAGATTAAAACTTCGTGCTATGTTAGCTAGAAAAAAATCTGAACTATTTCCAAAAATTAGTTCTTTTTTAGATGAAAATAGTCCACAAAATACTGAAAAAAAAAAGAAAAAGAGAAAATAATTGAAAAATTAAAGAAAATAGAAAAAAAAATTAAATTTTAAAATTAAAAAAAACTATGAAATCAAATGAAGAAATTTTAAAATTAGAAAAAACTCTTGAAAAATTAGAAAATTTAAATGCCTCATTTGATTATTTACGAATTAGTCTAGCTTCTCCGAATCGAATTCGAAGTTGGGCGGAAAGAATATTACCTAATGGAGTAATAATAGGAGAAGTTTTAAAACCAGAAACTATAAATTTCCGAACACATCAACCTGAAATAAATGGTTTATTTTGTGAAATAATTTTTGGTCCTATTAAAAATTGGAAATGTAAATGTGGAAAATATAATGGGTTTGTTATTGATAAAATTTGTGAAGAATGTCAAGTAGAAATTATAGAGGCCCGTGTTAGACGTTATAGAATGGGATATATTGATTTAACTTGTCCAGTGACACATCTTTGGTATTTAAAAGGAGTTCCTAATTACTTAAATATCTTATTAAAAATTTATTACCCAAAATTAACCGTTTCAAATTTAGAAAATATCGTTTATTTTAAAGAAAGAGGAAATGATGAAAATGATAAAAATGGGGAAGATGAATTAATTTCTCTTTTTGGATATCCAAACTCAAAAGATATTAAAAATGAATTTGAAAAATTTTTTGTTAATAATTCAAAAAATTCTTTTAAAGGAACTTTTTCAAATAATAAATCTCAAGTATTAAAAAATTCACGTCGACAAAAACGTTTAGGTGCAGAAATTATTAAAGCTGCTCTTGAAAACTTAAATTTAAAAACAGAAATTCAAAATGCTCGTTCTTTAGTAGAAAATACTTGTATTAAATATTTAAAAGGGAATTATATTCCAGAAAAATCTCTTATACGTCGAATTCGTATTTTAGAAAGTTTTTTAGCAACAAAAACAAATCCTAGTTGGATGGTATTAACAGTTTTACCTGTTTTACCACCAAATTTACGTCCTTTACTAGAATTAGAAAGTGGAAGATTAGTTGTTGCTGATGTAAATGAAATTTATCGATTAATTATTACTCGAAATCAAAGATTGTTTGATTTTATGTATCACTATATGGCTCCAGATATTATAACTGTTCATGGAAGACGATTACTTCAAGAAGGTGTTGACTCTTTAATAGATAATGCAAGATTAGCAAAAGATAAAAAACTAGCTTTAAATAATAAAGCATTAAAAAGTCTAACAGAAATTTTAGAAGGAAAACAAGGTAGATTTCGACAATCTTTACTTGGAAAACGAGTTGATTATTCTGGACGTTCAGTTATTATTGTTGGACCAAATTTAAGATTAAATCAATGTGGGATACCTTATGAAATGGCAATTGAATTATTTCAACCTTTTTTAATAAATGAACTTTTGAAAACAAAAATAAAAGCTCCAAGTCGAAATACTAAAGTAGCTCAATTAATTATAAAAAAAAATAAACCTTTTGTTTGGAGTTTACTTGTAAATTTAACAAAAAAATATTCTGTTTTATTAAATCGAGCTCCAACTTTACATCGTTTTGGAATTCAAGCATTTGACCCTATTCTAATATTAGGGCAAGCAATTCATTTACATCCTTTGGTTTGTACAGGATTTAATGCGGATTTTGATGGAGATCAAATGGCAATTCATTTACCTTTATATGAGTGTAGTCAATTAGAAGCTCGAACTATGATGAGACCTTCTTATAATGTTTTATCTCCTTCAAATGGAGAAGTTATTTTAAAACCTACTCAAGATATGGTAATAGGTAGTTATTATTTAACTTTAATGATTAATAAAAATAGTTTTCCAATTGAAAAATGGTTTTCAAATGTTCAAGAAGCTCTTTCTGCTTATTACAGTAAAAAAATTACTTTACATACCCGTATTTTAGTTCGTTATAAAATTTCTTCTTTTAAAGTTGAAATAGAAAATCAAAAATTTAAATTTCTTGATAAAAAAAGCAATTTAAATATGAATGAAAAAGAAATTTTTATTTATAAAATTTTTCCTATGAGAGAAAATTCTTCTAAATTTTTTGTAATCTCTAACCTTGGAATTTTTCTTTCATTTTTCCATCATAACAATGTTTATGAATTTACAGATTTCTTTTTAGAGACAACACCTGGACGATTAATTTTTAGTCTTAATTTTCAAAATTCATTGAAAAATTAAAAATATGCTTTTAACACAAACAGTTACAAAAAAATTATTAGAAACTCTTGTTCATGAAACTTTTACCCAATTTGGAAATTTTTCTTCTTCAAGTTTATTAGATTCACTGAAACTTTTAGGTTTTTATTATGCAACAATTGCTGGAATTTCTATTAATATAGAAGATTTAAAAACACCTGATACAAAAAAAAAATTTCTGGAAAATGCTAACTTCGAAATTGAAAAAATTAGCAAAGACTGGCAACAAGGATTTATTTCTGATACGGAACGATTTCAGACAATTATTGATATTTGGAATATTGCAACGGAATCCTTAAAAAATAGAATAATCGACTATTATCAACATTTTGATCCCGCAAATAATTTGTATATTATGGCCTTCTCAGGAGCTAGAGGAAATATCTCTCAAGTACGCCAATTAGTAGGTATGCGTGGTTTAATGTCAGATCAGGAAGGAAAAATTATTGATTTACCTATTCAAACAAATTTTCGTGAAGGATTAAGTTCTATTGATTATATTATTTCCTCTTATGGAGCCAGAAAAGGAATTGTAGACACGGCTTTAAAAACAGCGGATTCTGGCTATTTAACACGTAGATTAATTTATATAGCCCAAGATTTGGTTATTCGTGAGTTAAATTGTGGAACAACAGAAGGAATTATAATTTTATTGAAAAAAAATTCAAATATAAAAAATCTCATAGGACGTACTCTAATTTATGCAAAATCACAGAAGAATTTTTTTCTTCAAGATTTAAACCTTTCTCTAAAAGAAGTAGATTTAATTAAATTAAAAAAATCTGCTCCAGTGCAATTGAATGTACGTTCGTCATTAACTTGTAAATCAAATGGATCGATTTGTCAAAAATGTTATGGATGGGATTTAGCTCAACAAAAATTAATTTCTTTAGGAGAAGCTGTTGGTATTCTTGCTGCTCAGTCCATTGGAGAACCTGGAACTCAATTGACAATGCGAACTTTTCATACTGGAGGAATATTTACAGGAGAAACAACTAAACAAATTTTTGCTCCTTTTTCAGGAAAATTAATTCTCCCATCTTCTTTAAAAACTGTTTCTTATCGAACAAACCATGGAATCCTAGTTTTAAAATTACAACAGGAATCTAATTTAATTATTCTAAATTGGAGTGGAAAACAAGAAGAAATTTTTTTAAATATAGGATCTTATTTATATATTTCGACAACTCAATTTGTTAAAAAAGGACAAGTAATTGCTGAATATTCACTTCGTTCTTTTTTAACCGGAACAAGAAAATTAAAACCGATTTATACTTCATTAGCAGGTGAAATAAAATTTGAAAATTTATTGGTTCGAAAAATTAATCATGAAAAACGTACAATAAAAGTAAACGAAGATGATGGAGTTCTTTGGATTGCATCTGGAAAAATATTTCCCTTGCCAAAAGAAGTGAAATATTTATTTCCTAATACATTAAATAAAAAAAAAGCTTTTGCAAAATTAAAAATTATTAGTCCTTATAGTGGGTTTCTCAGATTAACAAAAACAGGATTAATTTTAATTTGTTCAAAAGGAAAAATTAAAATTGATTTTGATAATCTCGTCAAAAATATTCCAAATTGTTCTTTTAAGTTTTCTTTTATAACAAAAAATTCTCAATATATTGATTCATATACAGTATTAGGATTTTTAGAGCTTTTTTCAAATGATGAAGGAAAAATTTATTCTTTAAGAAAAAAAGAATCTTTTTTTATAACAACTTTTTTTATTGTTATAGAAGCCGATGTATGGAAAATTAATTCTGATCAAATCAATAATTTTTCATTTTTTGAAACAAAAAAAACAATTGTACGTTCTGGAAAAATTCTTAATACAAGTTCCCATTTAAGTCGATCTGGTTTTTTCTTGAAAAAGGATGGATTTAAAATGATTTTTCAACATGCAATTCCTATTTTTTTAACACGAGGAACAATTTTAAAATATAAACAAGGAGATTTTGTTTTTGAAAAAAAAGTTCTTGCAACTTTAATTAATTATACGCAACAAACTGAAGATATTGTTCAAGGGTTACCAAAAATTGAAGAATTAATAGAAGCACGAAAACCAAAAAATAAAGCTTATCTTGCTTTTAAACCAGGAATTTTTTTAACCGATTCACTTTCTCAGGAAACTATTCCAGAAAAATTTGAAAGAAAGATTGAAGGGAAAGTGATTAAATGTACAACAGTTGAAACTCGTAAGAAAATAACTAAAGTAGGAAAAAAGAAGAAGAAAAAACACAAATTATTTGGATTGGGCAAAGTCTTTATTTAAAAGAAAATATAATAGTTTATAAAAATAAAATATTTAAAGCATATCCAATTTCTCCTTTATTTACATTTAACCTCTTACCTTCTAAAATTAAAGAAGATAGTCCAATAAAATATAAGAAAGATTGTATTCTTTTTAATTTTGAGGAAAATGAAGATGTTTTTAAACAAAAGGAAATAAATCTTTGGTCTCATATAACACCAAAAATTTTCCCAGAATATTTTGAAACAAATTCAATTTTCAAATTACAAAAATATAAAAATAATAAAAAAATCGATTGGTTAGAAATTAATAAAAATTCTATTTTTCATCATATAAATGGAGATTTTCTTCTTCAAACTTTAACTGGATTTTATTTATTTTTAGAATATTTAAATCCAATTACTCAATATGAAGTTCCATTAACATCAGAAATTTTATTTTCTCCAGGAACTTTTATCGATATTGGAGAACCTATAACAGAAGGGATTATAGACGTTCATGAATTATTAAATATATTGTTTAAGTATCATTCTTTTTTTGATGGTATTTTTTATGGGACTTCTAGAAGTTTAGCTAAGTTTCAGTTAATATTATTAAATTCAATTCAAGCAATTTACCAATCTCAAGGAGTAAATATTTCAAGTAAACATATAGAAATTATTGTAAAACAAATGACTGCTAAAGTTTTAATTACAGAAAGTGGGGATACTCCATTTTTACCTGGAGAATTAATTCCTTTATGTTTAATAAATGAAATAATGAAAGTGTTGAAATTAAGTAAATCAAATAAAATTATTAAGTATGAACCTATATTAATTTCAGCAACAAATTCATCTTTAGATAAGGATGGATTTTTATCTGCTGCAGGATTTCAAGAAACAAAACGTGTTTTAACAAAAGCTGCTTTAGAAGGATCTACTGATTGGCTTAGAGGATTGAAAGAGTGTATTATTGTTGGTAGATTAATACCAGCAGGTTCAACCTTTTTAAATTATAAGAATTATTTGGATAGTGTATTTTTATTTAAAAATTAAAAAAGAAAAATGAATGAACAATTAGATAAAAAAGAAATCGCAAAACAATATGTTAAAGCTTCTGTTCATTATGGTCATCATCCTAAAGAATGGAATCCAAAAATGGCTCCATACATTATATATGAGAAATATGGTTATCATATCTTTGATCTTGTAAAAACCTCGAAACTTCTTTGTCTTGCAGGAAATGTTTTACAAAAAAATGCAGAGAAAGGTGGAAAATTTTTATTTGTTGGAACAAATCGTCTTTCTTCGTCTATCATAGCAAAACAAGCAAAATGTTGTAATAGCTTTTATATTAATTATCGTTGGTTAGGGGGAATGTTAACAAATTGGTCAACAATTCAAAAACAAATTGAACGTTTAAAATTATTAGAAGAACAAGAAAAAAATGGAAGTTTCGAGAACTTATCAAAAAAAGACTATAGTCAAAAACGAAAAGAAATTGATAAATTAAGACGTTTATTTAATGGGATAAAAGAAATGACATCTTTGCCTGATGTAGTTATATTTACTAATCAATTAAAAGATACTTTAGCTATTGAAGAATGTTTGCGTTTAGGAATTCCTACAATTTCTATTGTAGATACAAATTGTAATCCTGATATGGTTCCTTATCCTATTCCTGCTAATGATGATTCTAGTTCTTCTATTAACTTTATATTAAATTATTTAGTAAATCGTATTTTAATTGGTTATAATAACCAGAAGATAGAAATCAATTAAAATAAAAGTTTAATGAAAATAATAGTTTTTTAGTTTTCATAAGAAATTTGTTTATTCTTTTGAAAATAAGGTTTCTCATTTTTTTTTTGTTTTGTTTTTTTTAAAAGAAAAATTTTATCAAGTAATAAAAATGAGAAATTTCCGAAAATTTTGAAAATCTTAAAACAATCAATATGTATACCTTTTTTTTAGCAAATATTGACGTTGGATCTCATTTATATGTAAATTTGACAGAAAACTTGCATTTCCATGGAGAAACTGTCATTGTTTCTACATTGGTACTTTTTGCTGTTATTCTTTTCTTATTAATAGGTACTAGTAATTTACAAAGAGTTCCTGGAACTCTTCAAAATATTATAGAAACTATTTATGAAACAATAAAAAGTGTAGCAATTACCCAAATGGGACCTTCTTATTATTCCCAATTTTTGCCTTTCATAGCAACTATTTTCCTATTTGTATTAGGATGTAATTGGGCAGGAGCTCTAATTCCTTGGAAATTAATTGAAATTCCAGAAGGAGAATTAGCTGCACCAACAAATGATATTAATACTACAGCTTGTTTAGCTATTTTAACTTCTTTAACATATTTTGGTGCTGGTTTTAAAATTAAAGGGATTGGTTATTTTGCTAGATATATTAAACCGACCCCATTACTATTACCAATTAATATTATTGAAGATTTTACAAAACCTTTATCTTTAAATTTTCGACTTTTTGGAAACGTAGTAGCTGATGAATTAACAGTAACTGTTATAGCCTCAGTAGTTCCTCTTTTTATTCCTGTTCCTATTATGATTCTTGGACTTTTTGCAAGTACAATTCAAGCCTTAATTTTCGCAACTTTAGCTTCTGCATATATTGGAGAAGTTATTGAATAAAGTGATTGTAATGAAATTTGTTAATTCTTTGAGATAATTTTTTAACACTTTTTCTCTTATGGATTCTATTGTTTCTGCTGCTTCTGTTATTGCTGCTGCTATTGCTGTTGGATTTGCTGGTATTGGTCCTGGAATTGGACAAGGAAATGCTGCTGGTCAAGCTGTTGAAGGAATTGCTCGTCAACCTGAAGCTGAAGGAAAAATTAGAGGGACTCTTTTATTAAGTTTAGCTTTCATGGAATCTTTAACTATTTATGGTTTAGTTGTTGCTCTTTCTTTACTTTTCGCAAATCCTTTTGCAGGATAAAACAGAAAAAAAATAAGTTTGACTATTCTCTAGCCAAACTTATTTTTATTTATTAATCGAAACTAGAAATAATTTTATGATTTTTTCAGAAACTTTTCTTCTTAATGGTGGTCTTTTCGATTTCGATTTTACTTTTATAATTGAAACTTTTGAGTTTCTTATTCTATCTATTGTAGTTACTTTTGGTTTTCTTTCACCGCTTTCTAAACATTTAGATGAACGTGCAGAAAGTCTTAATATTACACTTCGTAAATCCACAATATTATTAACTTTAGGGTACGAGAATTTAATTAACTGTATTGATTTAATAAATTCTGAAATTAATGAATTAGTTCGTCAAACAAAACTTGTTAACAATTATTCTAATGAAAAATTTGAAAATCAAATTTTAGTTGTTCAAAAAGAAAATAATAAAATTTTGACAAAATTGAAAGGAGAACTTTCTATTAAATCAGCTTATGTTTTTTCTAAAACAACAAATGAATTAAACTCTCTTACAAATACATTTTTTATAAAAAAATTTAAGTTATAAAATTTTTATAACATTTTGGATGGATATTATTTAAGTCAACCTTACTTTTTACAATTATGGTCTGGAATTTTTTTCCTTTTTTTTAACTCATGAAGAATCAGAAGCTTTTATCCAACTAAATACTAATATTTTTGAAACTAATATTATAAACATAGGTATTTTAATAGGAATTTTGCTTTATGCTTATAAATCGTCTTTTGTTCAAGTTTTAAATAATCGTCAAGAAGAAATTGCTAAAGTTTTCGAGAATGCTGAAAAAGATGTTTTAAATGCATCAAATTATTATTCTCAAGCAGAAAAAGGATTTACTCAAAGTTTCTTTTGGTTAAATTCATGGAAAATGTTATATGAAAAAGAAAAAATAGAAATTGTAAATAAAAAATATAATTTAGTGAAATCAGGATTGCTTGAAAGTTTTGCAACTACAGAAAATCTAATTCGAAATTTTGAAAATAAATCTTTTCTTTTATTACAACGTTATATTGTTTACTTAACTATAAGTAAAATTTTACGAAAATTTTTACTTTTATCTGAAGGGGAACAATCAAAATTAATTGAAGTAACACTTTCTAAATTAGGAGGATTTAAAAAATGAGTTTAACAGATAAATTAGTAACAACTTACGCTAAATCTTTCTTTCAAAATATTAAAAATTCCCAGCCTGTTGAAGAAAAACGTATTCTCTTTGATGTTGCTAATCTTGCTTCTACTACTTCAGTATCAAAAACAGAAGCAGTAAAATTTGTTCCTGATGTTTATATTGTTGGGGAAGAATTAATTTTACTACGATCAGCAATGGTTAGTTCAAAGAAGTTAAGTGATTTCTTTCAAAATCCTACTTATTTAGAGAAACAGAAATTAGAAATTTTAAAAACTATTTTTCCTGGATTAACAATACCTTTAAAATCTTTTTTAAAAGTTTTAAGTGAAAGAAGTCATTTATATTTAATTCCTGCAATTGCAGAAGAATATTCTAAAATTATTCTTGATTTTCAGAAGTGTACTATTGTAAAACTTAGTACAGCTAATATTTTACAAGAAAATTCTGGAAATCTATTATTAAATACTTTGAAAAATCTTACTAATTCTAAAACGATTATTCTTAATGTTTCATATAATCCTAAGTTATTAGGTGGAATTATTCTAGAATATAAATCTACACTAATAGATTTAAGTATCTTAAAAGAATTTACACTTTTCTTCCGTGAAATTTAATAAAAAAATTAATAAAGATTTATTACAAAAATTTTTGATATTCATACTTTCTATTTTTAAATTATTTTAATACTAAATACTTTCATATGAAAAATGTCAACCAATTAACTAACTTCGTTCAGAATAAGTTAAATGAATACACACAAACAACAACAAGAACAGCTGATGTAGGAATTATTCTACAAATAGGAGATGGAATAGCTCGTATTTATGGATTAGAAAACGTATCTGCTGGAGAACTTTTAGAATTTGAAGATGGAACAATTGGAATTGCTTTAAACTTAGAAACAAGTAATGTTGGAGCTGTTTTAATGGGTACTGGACGTAATATTATGCAAGGAAGCACAGTACGAGCTACAGGAAAAATTTCTCAAATTCCAGTTGGACAAGAATTATTAGGGCGTGTTGTTGATGCATTAGTAAATCCTATAGATGGAAAAGGAAACTTTACTATGACAGAAACTCGTCTTATTGAATCTCCAGCACCAGGAATCATAGCAAGACAATCCGTATGTGAGCCTTTACAAACAGGAATTGTGTCAATTGATGCTATGATTCCAATTGGAAGAGGACAACGAGAATTAATTATTGGAGATCGCCAAACTGGAAAAACATCTATTGCTTTAGATACTATTATTAATCAAAAACAAGAAAATGTTGTATGTGTTTATGTTGCCATTGGACAAAAAGCTTCTACAGTAGCTCAAGCTGTAACAACATTAGAAGAGAATGGAGCTTTAGCTTACACTGTTATTGTTGCCGCAAATGCAAGTGATTCCGCTACTTTACAATATTTAGCCCCATATACTGGAGCAAGTATTGCTGAATATTTTATGTACAAAGGAAAACATACTTTAATAATTTATGACGATTTAACAAAACAAGCTCAAGCTTATCGTCAAATGTCATTATTACTTCGTCGTCCACCAGGTCGTGAAGCTTATCCAGGTGATGTTTTCTATTTACATTCTCGTCTTTTAGAACGTGCTGCCAAATTAAGTGATAAACTAGGGCAGGGAAGCATGACTGCTTTACCTATTATTGAAACTGAGGCTGGAGATGTATCTGCATATATTCCAACAAATGTAATTTCTATTACTGATGGGCAAATTTTCTTATCTAAAGATCTTTTTAACTCTGGAATTAAACCTGCAATTGATGTTGGTATTTCAGTTTCTCGTGTAGGATCTGCTGCTCAAATTAAAGCAATGAAACAAGTTGCTGGAAAATTAAAATTAGAGTTAGCACAATTTGCTGAATTAGAAGCTTTTTCTCAATTTGCTTCTGACTTAGATAAAGCTACTTTACAACAATTAGCTCGTGGACAACGCTTAAGAGAATTATTAAAACAACCAGCTAGTTCACCAAAATCTGTAGAAGAACAAGTAGCATTAATTTATGCAGGAACAAATGGTTATTTAGATAATTATTCACTTCCAGTAGTAAATACTTTTGTGCGTGCACTTCAAGAATATTTAACAATAAAAGATACAGAATTTATTCGTTTAGTAAAAGAATCAAAGAAATTAACTCCAGAATCTGAAGCTTTATTAAAAACAGCTATTGCTAATGTTGATAAAGAAATTACTTCTAAATAAAAAAAAAGTTATGAAGGTTTATTTTTTAATAAACCTTCATATCCTTCTTTCTCTAGCTTTTCAATTAAGTCTAAATCTCCTGTTTTTATTATTTTTCCTTCATTTAAAATATGGATATGTGTAGGTTTTAAGTAATCAATAATTCTAGGATAATGAGTAATAATAATTAAAGATGAATTAGAAGATTTGTTTTTTGCAATTGCTTCCCAAATAATTTTAATAGCATCAATATCTAATCCTGAATCAATTTCATCTAAAATAATTAACTTCGGATCTAAAAGTAACATTTGCAAAATTTCATTCCGTTTTTTTTTCCCCCCAGAAAATCCTTCATTTAAACTTCTATTTAAAAATTCAGTTTTCATTTTTAATTTTATTAAAGCTTCTTGTGTTAACTGCATAAATTCTAAAGGATCTAATTCTTTTTGTTTTAAATATTTCTGTTTTTCATTATATGCAATTCTTAAAAAATCATAATTTGTTACTCCTGAAATTTCAATCGGATATTGAAAGGCTAAAAATATTCCTTCATGTGATCGCATTTCTGGAGACATTTCTAGTAAGTTTTTTTCATTAAAAATAATATTTCCTTGTTTTATTTCATATAAAGGATGACCAGCTAAAATTTTTGATAAAGTACTTTTTCCTGATCCATTAGGTCCCATTATAATATGAATTTCATTTTCATTTATAATTAAATTAAAATCTTTTAAAATTTGTTTTTTTTCTACAAAAGCATTTAAATTTTCAATTCTTAATAAATTATTCATTATATTTAATATTTATATGTTATAAGTGATTTTTTATCCTACAGTTCCTTCTAATTTTAAAGATAATAATTTATCGGCCTCTGTTGCAAATTCCATAGGTAATTTTGTAAAAACTTCTTTACAAAAACCACTAATTAAAAGACTAATTGATTGTTCAATATTAATTCCACGTTGCATTAAATAAAAAAGTTGATCTTCACTAATTTTTGATATTTTTGCTTCATGTTCAACAATTGAGGTAGCATTCCAAATATCTAAATAAGGATAAGTTGAGGCGGTAGACGATGTTCCAATTAAAAATGAATCACATTGAGAAAAATTTCTAGAGTAAGATGCATTTGAACTTATCTTTACTAATCCACGATATGAATTTTTTGAATTTCCACACGAAATTCCTTTTGATATAATTTTACTTTTTGTTTTTTGTCCTAGATGAATCATTTTCGTTCCAGTATCTGCTTGCTGGTAATTATTTGTTAAAGCAACGGAATAAAATTCTCCTGAAGAATTTGCCCCTACTAGTAAACAACTTGGATATTTCCAAGTAATTGAAGAACCTGTTTCAACTTGTGTCCAAGATATATTAGAATTTTTCCCTAAACAAAGTCCTCGTTTTGTAACGAAATTATAAATCCCACCAATTCCAAATTCATTTCCACTATACCAATTTTGAACAGTTGAATATTTAATTTTTGCATTTTCAAAAGCAATTAATTCTACAATAGCTGCATGTAATTGATTTTCACTATATTGAGGAGCTGTACATCCCTCTAAATAATTAACGGAACTATTTTTTTCTGCTATAATTAAAGTTCTTTCAAATTGACCTGCCTCTTTATCATTAATTCGAAAATAGGTTGATAATTCCAAAGGACAATTTACATTTTGTGGAATAAAACAAAAAGAACCATCACTAAAGACAGAAGAATTTAATGCTGCAAAAAAATTATCTCCTGATGAAACAACTGTCCCTAAAAATTTCTCTACTAAATTTGGATAAAATTCAATTGCTTCAGAAATTGAACAAAAAATTACTCCATATTTTGCTAATTTTTCTTTAAATGTTGTTGCAATAGAAATACTATCAAATACTGCATCAACAGCTACATTAGATAATTTTTTTTGTTCATCTAATGAAATTCCTAATTTTTCAAATGTTTTTAAAATTTCTGGATCAACTTCATCTAATGAATTTATTTTTTTTTTAGTTTTCGGACTAGAATAGTAAGTAATAGACTGAAAGTCAATATTATTAATTGAGAGATTTGCCCATTCAGGAAATTTCATTTTTTCCCATTTTTGAAAAGCTTTTAAACGAAAATTTAATAAAAATTCTGGTTCATTCTTTTTTTTAGAAATAAGTTTAACAATATCTTGATTAATTCCTGATGGAAATTTTTCTGATTCTATTTTTGTTTGAAAACCATATTTATATGGTTGATTTATTACTTGTTTTATTTCAAAAGTTGCTTGATTTTTATTTTCACTCATATTTTCTATAAATATTATCTTAAAACATTATTAATAATTTTAATTATATTATTTAATTATATTACATTAATAAAAAGTTTTTTTAAAAAGTCAATTTTTTTAACTTATTTATTAATTATATTAATGTTATCTACTTTCAATTAGAAGAGGGTAAATGGCGAAACTGGTAGACGCATTACACTCAAAATGTAACGATATATATCATAAGGGTTCGATTCCCTTTTTACCCAATTTTTTTCCTTTTATAAAGAATAAGTTAACCTATAATAATTTAACGTGGTACATAGTTTAATATATACGAAAAAAATTACATGAAAAACCTTTTTAACTCTTTTTTCCGTAATCTTGCTGTTTCTATAGGTGTCTTTTCTTTATTTTCTTCTCCTTTATGGGCAATAGAATTAGATGATGCTGTTCGTACTGTTCCATTAACGCCAACAAAAAATGTAGTTTTAACGTTAGAACAAGTAAAACGTGGAAAGCGATTATTTATAAATACTTGTAGTATTTGCCATACTGGGGGAATTACAAAAACGAATCCAAATGTAGGACTAGATACAGAAGCTTTAAGTTTAGCTACACCAACTAGAAATACAATTGAATCACTTGTAGATTATATGAAAAATCCTACGACATTTGATGGATTAGAATCTATTGCAGAAATTCATCCTAGTATAAAAAGCGCTGATATTTTTCCAAAAATGCGTTCTTTAACAGAAGATGATTTATTTGCAATTGCTGGACATATTTTAATTCAACCAAAAATAGTTGCGGAAAAATGGGGTGGTGGTAAAATATACTATTAATTAACTAATTAATAGTATATTATTAAACAATACAAAACGAATTAAAAAAATGATAATTTTACAATCAATCTTCGATTCTTTTTTAAATTCAGATTTTCCTTTAATATTTTTCCATCATATAGCTGTTTTTTTATTAAATATAATATCATATGCATATATAGCAGTAAAATTTTTCAAAGTTATATGTTATTCAAAACTTACTTTTGAATGGCTTCCTATGATAAATCCATATATTTGGCCATTTTCTTTTTTTCAAGTATTAAGTACTCCATATTTTCAAATGTGGTCGAAAATTTTACCACCTGTGAAATTTGAAAAATCTTCTGTTGAAATTTCTGCATTAATTGCTCTTGAGGCATTAAATTCAATAATTTACTTTCTTGTTAAATTTACAAATATTCTCGTTGCTTTTTTACAAGAAATAGAAAGTGCAATGCAAATTTTATAAATTTTTTACTAAAATTATATGATATTAGCAATTTAACTTATGTATCTTTCTATATAAGAATATTATTTATTATTTTTTTTTAATTTATGTTAAAAATTCGATTAAAAAAACTTGGAAGAAAAAATAAACCTTTTTATCGCATTGTTTTGATGGAAAATCTATCTAAACGTGATGGAAAAAGTATAGTAGAATTGGGATATTATGATCCTATTAGTAAATCATTAAATATTGATAAAATTTCTTTACATAAATATATAAATTGTGGAGCATATCCTACAGATACGATTCGACATTTAATTTATAAAATGATTGATGAAATGACAATATAAAATGTATTTTTTATACATTTTATATTATTCACTTGTAATTAAAGTAGAAATAATTGAAATAGAGTTCCAAAGAATACCACGAACAGATTTAGCTGAATCCAGTAATCCTTCGTTTATTGAATTAACAATTTTATTTTCAATTACATTATATCCATAAGGATAACCAAGTTCAATTAATTTTTCTAAAATCTGATACCCTTGTTTTTCTGTATTCGTATTTTGTAAAAGTTCTTGAAATGGTCGAGAAAGAGCTTTGCTAAGAATAAAACTTGCAGCAAGTTCTTCTCCAACTAAATTAATAGAAGACCAATTTAATAATTCTTCTTTTAAATTTAAATAAAAAGCTCCACCACCTGGTAAAACACCTTCCTCCAATGAAGATTTAATTGTTTGTAAGGCATTTTCAATTTTCTGTCTTTGTTCTTCAGTTTCATATTTATTTGAAATTCCTATTTTTATTCTAGTAATTTGACCTGATAATCTTGCTATTCTAGTTTTTACTAAGTTTTTTTCATATTCTGTTTCACTTGTCAATAATTCTCTATTTAATTCATTAATTCTTCTTTGAGCAAGTAGTTTTGTAAATTTCGAAAAAATAAAACTACTTTTGTTTTTTCCAACAATTACTTTTTCAACTTGACCTAAATCTTCAATAGTTAAAAGGTTATTATTTCGTTTCATTTTAGAATCAAAATAATTTGAATGAGTTAATAATGATAAATCTTCTAAAATACCAGTTTTTTTAAATTCAATACCTTTATAACGTATAACAACGATTTTTATTTTTTTTTGTAAATTATTCAAAACTAATGTTGATATAACATCTTTGTTTATTTCTTCTGCTACTATAACTAAAGGGCGATTTGAAGTTTTAATATATTCTATAATATCACGTATTTGATTTATTGAATCTAAAGAAATACTAGTTATTAAAAGATAAGGTTTTTCAAAAATAACTTCAAAATTTTTTAAATCAGTTACAAAATAAGAAGAAGCAAATCCTTTATCTAATTCAATTCCTTGAATAATTTCAATTTCATTTTTTTCTGATAAATTTTCTTCAACTAAAATAAGTCCATCTTTTTGTATTTTAAAAAGACATTCTTGTAATAATTCAAATAAACTAGGAGAAATTTTTTTTCCCAAATGAGTTTTTAAAACACCTGACAATAAATTAGCTGTTGAAACAGGAATAGAATATTCTAAAATTTTTTCTATTAAAAAATAGGAAATTTTCTTAAATCCATTACTTATTAAAATTGAATTATATCCATTTGATAATAATTTTAATGACAGTTTTAATAACTCACAAGCAAATAAAACTGTTGTTGTTGATCCATCACCGGAAATTGTATAGGTTTTTGAACTTGCTTGTTGAAAAAGTTTTAAAATTACATTTGCTGATATGGATGAAAATTCTAAAACATTTAATAAAAAAGATCCACTTGTAATAATTTTTAAATTTCCTTGTTTATTTGCAACTATTCCATTCTTTCCTGTAGGACCTAAAGTTATTTTGATAGAATTATCAATATTGTTAATAGATTGAATATTATTTTCTAATTCTTTAAATAATGAAAAGTTTTTTCTCATATTTCTTTTTTTATCTTTCAATTTTTTAGTACAATAATGTTGTGGGCATGTAGCTCAGTGGACTAGAGCACGTGGCTACGAACTACGGTGTCGGGGGTTCAAATCCCTCCTTGCTCACTTATTTTCTTTTTTGGTATACTATAGAAATAGTATACTACAAAATAAATAATATATTATTGATTGGATAATCAGTTTCATGGGGTATAGCCAAGTGGTAAGGCAATGGTCTTTGACTCCATCACTCGTAGGTTCGAATCCTTCTACCCCAGTTAAAAATTTTGTAAATCAGAAATTAATTAAATTATGGTTATTCAGATTCAATTAATAGAAGGAAAAAAAGAAACAACTATTCCTCTTATCAAATTGACTAAATCAAAAAATAAACAAACTGGAACAGCTACTTTTGTTTTTATTAAACCAAAAACTTTAATGGAAAAGTTTTCTTTAAAATCCATAACAGGAGTCCATTTATTATGGAATAATAAAAAAATTGTTACAAATGAAGTAGATCTTTTATTTTCTGAAGGACAACCTTTTCTAGTACGAGCACTTTTTATTTTTAAAAATCCAAAAGAGTGGTTTGAATTTTTTTCTTTTATGAATGCTTATTCAAAAGAAACAGGATTTCTTATTTCATTTCATTTAATAAACCAAGAAAATTGAACAAAAATTTTACTTTTATACAAAAAAATATGGATTATTCTTTAAATAATTTAAATAAGGTTTCAAATTTAAAAGAATTAACATTAAGAGAATTTATAAATTCTTTAAATTTAATAGGATTAGAAGTGGATGAAATTTCACAGGAAAAAGAATCTAATAAATTTATCTTAGAAAATATTAATTGTTTAATAAAAATACCTGCTAATCGACAAGATCTTTCATTAGAAACTTATTTTCTTCAAGAAATTGTCTTAATTTTTTTTCTTGAGCTTTTAAATATTTGGAATCGATTTCAAAAGAAATATCTTTTTCTTTTAAAAAAAAAATATTTACAAACATCTCATTATAAAACAATAGTCATTAATTCGTCTTTTTCAAAAATTTTGACATATGCAGTTGAAATAACGGATTTTAAAAATTTCTCTTCGCCTATATGGATACAAAAAAAATTAAAAAATTTCAAAATAACTTCGAATAACAATATTCAAGATATATTCAATTTAGTAATTGCTGAATGGGGATATGAATTTAATATTATAATTCCTAATAGTTTTACTGAACAAAAAAAATACGTTTTTGAACGACTTACAAAAATTGAAAGTTTTTATGAAGAAAATGGAAAAATACAAAAATTATTGCCTGGAACTATTGTTATTCGTGAAGATAATCAAAAAATAATTAGTGTTTTAGGATTTGTAAATTCTACTTTTCCAAATTTCAATTCTTCTAATTATTTAATAGAAATTTGTTTTTATGAAATTGAAACTAATCCTCTTTTTATTTCTTTAGTTAATCCTAAAACAGCTTTGAAAAATTTTAGAAAAATATTTTTAGAAAATTTAAAATTTTCTCTTCAAAGGTTACTAAGTTTAATTGAAATATTAGAATATGGAAAATTAAAACCTATAAAATATTTTACAAAAAATCAAGAATTTTCAATAGATTCTAAAAAAATTCTTTTTTTAGAAAAAAAAAATTTTAAAAACTTTTTAAATATAGAAAAAATTGATGAAAAAATTTTTCAAAAAGCAGGTTTAAAATTAATTTGTAAAACACAAAAATTATATTTTTTTCAAATTCCAAATTCACGAAAAGACTTAGAAAGAGAAATAGATTTAATTGAGGAATATAGTCGATATATTGGATATAAAAATTTTACTGAAATTTTACCTAAAAAACAACGAACATTTTATCCAGAAAAGACTAAGCAAATTTTTTTAATGAAAGATTTCTTTTTAATTCATGGATTCCATGAAGTTATAAATAATTCAATGCAAGATTTTTCATCCAATACTTTATCTTCTCTTTTTCTTCTCAATCCATTGAATAAAGAATTATCAAATTTACGTTTTAGTCTTTTACCAAAACTTATAGATGTTTTTTCTACAAATTTTCGATTATCTTTAATAGAAAATAATTTTTTTGAAATAGGAAGAGTTTTTAAAAAAGAAAATGAACAAATTCAAGAAGAAACTAAAGTTTCTGGAATATTTCAATACCCTTTTTTAAATAATCAAAAAGATTCTTCTTTGGAATGGTTTTCAGCTTTCGGTATAATAGAAAGCTTTCTATTAAAATTTGGATATCAAAATTATCTAAAACAGGATTCTGTTTCTTTTGAATTTTTTCATCCAACTCGATCAATTTTGATAAAAAATAATAAAAAAATTCTTGGATATTTTGGTCAATTACATCCAACTTTTGAAATAAATTCTTTTTCAAAGAGACCAATATATATATTTGAATTAAATTTAAGTTATCTTAAATACTCTAATTTTTATTCTCCAATTAACGTTTATAAAGAATTCTCAAAATATCCTACAATTATAAAAGATCTTTCTTTTTCTATTGATAAAACAGTTGAATTTGAGAAAATAAGATTATTAATTCAAACAAATTGTCTTTATTTAAAAAATATTTATTTTTTGATATTTTTTTTGATAAAAAAAATTATAAATTTGTTAATGTTGGAATTCGTTTAGAATTTCAATCAAATTTTACAACTTTAACAATAGAAGTAATAGAGAATGAATTAGAAAAAATAAAAATCCTTTTGGAAAAGAATTTTAAAGTAAATTTTAGAGTATGAAAATTTTTTGTAAAATGTTCGGAAAGAACAAATATTATTTTTCTTTAGATTTTTTTCTCAATTACGTAATTAGTACGATTTTTAACCATGGGGTTTCAAAATGAATTAACCTTCTTATCTTTTTCTTTTATAGAAAATATAAGTCAGAATCAAGATGACAATTTTGATGGATTTGATGTAGATGAAGAAGAAAGGGGGCCTGCTCTTGAAATTTATGGAACAGATTTAACCTTATTGGCTCGACAAGGTCTTTTAGATGAATGTTTTGGAAGAGAAAAAGAGCTTCTTGAACTAATGGAAATTTTAGTTCGACGTCAGAAAAATAATCCCGTATTAGTTGGAGACGCAGGAGTGGGAAAAACTGCTATTGTAGAACTATTTGCAACAAAAATTGTTAATAATTTAGTTCCTTTTGTTCTAGAAGGTAGAAGTATTGTAAGCTTAGATTTAGCTAGAATTGTTGCTGGATCTAGATATCGTGGAGAATTTGAATTACGTTTTCAACGTGTTTTAGACGAAGTTTTAGCACAACCACATATTATTATTTTTATTGATGAAATTCATAACATTGGAGGAACAGGTTCGGCAGAAGGTTCTTTAGATGCTGCAAATATTTTAAAGCCTGTTTTATCACGTAGTGGTTTTCAATGTATAGGAGCTACAACTGGAAAAGAATATCAAAGAATAGAAAAAGATCCTGCTTTAAACCGTCGTTTTCAGCCTATTAAAGTAAAAGAACCTTCAATTGATGAAACAGTTTATATTTTATATGGTTTACGTCCTAGTTTAGAAGCATTTCATAATGTTGAAATTATGCCAGGAGCTATTCGTCTTGCAGTTGAATTAGCTTCAAGATATATTTATGATCGTTTTTTACCTGATAAAGCAATAGATTTAATAGATCGAGCTGCCGCACGTGAAGTTATTCGAATTACAAATATTACAGAAGGTTCAGTTATCGCTTCTTTAGTTAATTCTGCTTTAAGTAATGTAGGAAAATTAAAATTGGAAGCTTTTCGTCGTGGGGATATTGCAACAGAATTTATATTTCAAGAAGTTGAAAATGCTTACCGTAATTTTCTTTTAACATGGATTGAAGAACCTTTAAATATTCCAGAAGAAAAACCACAAAAAATTCTTTCGCCTATTTCACAATCTCTTTTCCATACAATGAGAATGTCAGTTTTAAAACGTGTAGATGAATTAATGTTTTCATCAAGTAGACCTCGTTATCAAACCGAAATCGTAGAACGAAAAACTGATTTATCATCAGTTAAAAATAAAGAAATTATAACAGATTTATTAAGTTCAATTACTAACTATCAAACTCCAACCTTAAGTCTTTATCGAATTTCTTTATTTTTATTTACTGAATGGATTGATGCAAAAGAATTTCAATCATTTAGTCCTGGCTTAAAACGTTCTTTTTTAAATACTTTATTACGAATTCTTTCTAAATCTTCTATGCTTTCCTATATTTGGGAATTTAGAGAAAAAACATTGAAAAATCCTGAACTTGTTTTATTTGATTTAACTGATGATTTTCATTCAGATGATATAGAAAGATATGAGAAAAAAACAGAATTACTTTCAGAAATTGAAGAAAAAAGAATAATAGTATTTCAAGAATATCTTGAAGAATTAAGTCCTTTATTAAGAAAAGGAATTATTGAAAGTTTAAAATATAGCTCTGATTTTAAATTATCGAATGAAGATTTAAAAATTATTTATAGCTTATTAGGATATTTTTCAACACAAGAAGGAAGTACATATTTATTCAATTTAGATAGTCCTGATTTAATTCGTCGAGCACGAAAGTTAGGTGATTTTTCTGGATTAAAAAAACGTATAACACAAAAAGAAATAAGTGATCTTTTGTCTGATATGACTGGAATTCCTATTCACTCTATTTCAAATGTTGAATCGCAAAAACTATTAAATTTAGAAACTACTTTACATAAACGAGTTATTGGACAAGAAGAAGCTATTTGTGCCATTGCTAAAGCAATTAGACGTTCGCGATTAGGAATTCAAAATCCAAATCGACCAATAGCAAGTTTTCTATTTTGTGGTCCTACCGGAGTTGGAAAAACTGAAGTAACTAAAGCATTAGCTGTTAGTATGTTTGGAGCCGAAAATGATATGATTCGATTTGATATGTCCGAATTTATGGAAAAATTTACTGTTTCTAGATTAATAGGGTCTCCTCCAGGATATGTAGGATATGATGATGGTGGCCAATTAACAGATTCAGTTCGACGTAAACCATATTCGGTGGTTTTATTCGATGAAGTAGAAAAAGCACATCCAGATATTTTAAATGTTTTATTACAAATTTTAGAAGATGGACGTTTAACTGATAGTCAAAAACGATTAGTTCCTTTTGATAATACTATAATTATCATGACTTCGAATGCAGCTGCTGAAGAAATTCAAGAAATTATAAGTTTAGAACGTGATTCAAAAAAAAATGGAATTGAAGAATTAAAAGCTGAAGATATAGATACTAATGAAACAATAGAAGTTAATAATTCTAAGTATAATGTTTTTCAAGATGATTATGCTGGACCAATTAAATTTTTGCAATCACCAATTAAAGAAAATTTCTTAGTTGATATTACAGAGCAACTTGGCGTACAATTTGAAAATTCATTTCGTAACTTAAAAGATTCAGATCGATTATCCAAAGAATTAGAAAAAGCAAATCTTTCGCTTGTTGAAAACGATAAAATGGATTCTCGTATATTAAGTAAATTAAAATCTGCAGTTTTGGCTCGATTAAGTACAATGTTTCTTCCCGAATTTTTAAATCGATTGGATGATATTATTATTTTTCAACCGTTAAAACCTGAAGAACTTAGAAAAATATGCGAAATTATGATTAGAGATGTTAGTGAACGTATAAAAACTAAAAAAATTTTATTAAATGTTGATGAAAAAGTAAAAATGAAATTAAGTCGAGAAGGATATAATCCTTTATATGGAGCTCGTCCTTTAAGAAGATTAATTACGAAATATGTTGAAGATTTAATTTCCGAAAATTTATTAAAAGATCCTATTCTTGGTCAAAAAATTCGTACAGTTCGTATTCAATTAACTGTTGATGATCAAGTTATTTTAAAATCTGAAGATAATGAATAATTTATATCCTTGACAAAAATTCTTTGTCTATGTAAATTATAATCATATATTTGAAAAATAAAAGAGTTTTTATAACTCTTTTATTTTTAGCCGGGGTAGCTCAGTTGGTAGAGCAGTGGATTGAAGATCCTCGTGTCACCAGTTCGAATCTGGTTTCTGGCAGGTTAAAAAGAAAAATTTGTAAAGGCTGTTAATGATGGATTAAAAAATAATTTTGCAGTTCCTACAGGTCCATTTCTATGTTTAGCAACAATGAATTCAGTAATTTGTGAGTTATTTTTTGTTTTTTCATTATAGTAATCTTCTCTATATAACATAATTACAATATCAGCATCTTGTTCTATAGAATTATGCAAAATTAAATTATTTAATATATAATTATGATAAATAGGAATTGTTTTATCATAAACTGGATATAAACCTAAATATTCTATTTTTTGAATACTTTTATATTCATATTCTATAGGAAAAGTTTTTTTTTGTTTTTCCATTAAAAGACAATAAATTTCTTTATATTCTGATAATTCTGAAACTTTTATCCAGCCACTTTTAGAAAGAATTTTATGATTTTCTGTTAATTCAACTTTTATTCCATTTTCTAATGTAATTAAATAAATAGGTTTAACTCCTTTAAAATAAAAATTTTTTTCTAGGCGAGATATTATACTAGTTCTATTCCAAGAGTCAATATTTAAAGAATATCTATTTGGAAACTCTGCTGAACATCCACTTTCACGTAAATCTGAAAGCATTGGTCGTTTATTTATTCGAGATTCTAAACCTCGACTTAGTTGTGATAAAAGAATAATAGGAATATTAAGTTCTTTTGCTAATATTTTTAAATTTCGTGTTAAATAAGAAATTTCTTGAACACGATTCTCTAATTTCAAATTTAATTTCATTAGTTGTAAATAATCAATAATAATAAGACCAGTTTGATTTTTTTCAGTAAAAATTTTTTTTAATTTTATTTTAATATCATTCAAAGTAAGATTGGGATTATCGTCAATGTAAAGAGGCATTTCTGAAAGAAAAATCATTGATTTTCTTAAATTTTCCCATTCAAAAGATGTCATTTTCCCAGATTTTAATCGATTTGTATTAATTTTTGCTTGACTAGAAAGAAAACGATAAATAATTTGTTGGCGTGACATTTCTAAACTAAAAATAACTAAAGGAATTTGATATTTTTCAACAATATTTTTTGCTAAATTTAAAGAAAAAGCTGTCTTTCCCATAGAAGGACGTCCTGCGACAATAATTAAATCTGATTTCTGAAAACCTTGAAGAATAGCATCCAATTCTTTAAAAGAAGTTAAATAGCCTGAATCTAAATTTTTTTGTTTTTTTAAATTCATATCTTGGAAAACTTCATCAATTACCTCTGCTGCACTATAAATTTTTTTAGTAAATTTTTGTTGATTTAAATTAAATAAAGAAAGTTCAATACGGTTAATTATTTCTTCTGTTGAAATTGTTGTAGAATATCCCCATCCAATCAATTGTTTTCCTAACTCAATTATTATTCTTCGAATATATTTTTCTTTTAATATTTTGATATATTCATCTAAATCTGAAAAATTTTCAAATTGTTGAATTATTTTATAAATCTTTTGGAGTCCTCCTATTTTTTTTAATCTTCCAGTTTCCACTAATTTAGAAATTAATAGAGTTAAATTTATATTATTTTCGTGGTTTTCTACAAATTCTGAAATAGTTTGGTAAATTAAACGAAAAGGTTCATGATAAAAAGTTTCGACTTTCAAATTAGAAATATTTATCTTTATTAAATTTGGATTTGTTATTAAAATATTCAAGACTGCTTGTTCCGTTAAAAAATCATTAGGTAAAATTGTTGAATTAATATTTTTTTGAAAATTAGTCATAGTTTTGTTTAATTAAAGATAAAAAAATATCATTTTTTGCTATTTTTTAAGTTATACACTAATATAGATTCTTAATAATTGAAAGAATTTAATTATGCATTCTTAGTTCAGTTGGTAGAACGCAGGTCTCCAAAATCTGGTGTCGAGGGTTCGAGTCCTTCAGGGTGCGATTATTTTATTTGGTGGTTTGAAAATAATAAATATATAAACACTAACAAATTTTTATGGCAAAAAAAATTAAAGCTTTTGTAAAATTAGCCTTACCTGCTGGAAAAGCTACTCCTGCACCTCCTGTTGGCCCTGCTTTAGGACAACATGGTGTAAACATTGCAGCATTCTGTAAAGAATATAATGCAAAAACCTCGGAAAAAGTTGGATTAGTTATTCCAGTAAAAATTACAATTTACGAAGACAAATCATATACTTTTATATTAAAATCGCCTCCCGCTTCTGTTTTATTAACTAAATTTGCAAATATAAAAAAGGAGCTTCACAACCAAATAAAGAACAAAGTGGAACAGTTACTATTGAACAAGTCAAAGAAATAGCAATAATTAAAATGAATGACTTAAATACAAATGATTTAGAAAAAGCAGTTTTAATTATAAAAGGAACTGCAAAAAGTATGGGAATAAAAGTTATAGAAAAAGTTTAATTTTTTTAAAGTTCATAATTTTCGAAAAAAAAAAGACAAATATATATATATATGTTTATATGAAAAAATATTCAAAACGTATTTCAAATTTAAGATCTTTAATTACAAAAAATTCTTATTTTTTGGATGAAGCAGTCTTATTATTAAAAAATCTAGGAATTGCAAAATTTATTGAATCAGTAGAAGCTCATATTTCTCTTAATATCGATCCAAAATATGCCAATCAACAATTACGTACAAGTTTAGTTTTACCAAATGGGACTGGGAAAAGTATTCGAATTGCAGTGCTTACAGAAACTGATTATGTGGAAGAAGTTTTAAAAGCTGGAGCTACTCTTGCAGGTTCTGATAATTTAATTGAAGAAATTAGCTCAGGAAAATTGAACTTTGATCTTTTAATTACAACTCCTCAGTTAATGCCAAAATTAGCCAAACTGGGACGAGTTTTAGGTCCAAAAGGATTGATGCCATCTCCGAAATCAGGAACGGTTACACAAAATTTGAAAGAAGCTATTAATGAATTTAAGAAAGGAAAAGTGGAATATCGAGCAGATAAAACGGGAATTGTTCATTTATGTTTTGGAAAAGTTTCTTTTTCGGAAAATGAATTAAAAGAAAATCTTCTTGCAGTTTATAATTCTTTAGAAAAAAATAAACCTAGTGGAGTAAAAGGAAAGTATTTAAAATCTTTTCATATTTGTACGACAATGAGTCCAAGTATAGCTATAGATTTATCTAGTTTTAAAAAATAAGCCATTCTTTTTTTTTTACTTTATGTTATCTTTAATAAAAGATAAAATATTATTTTTGAAATAAAAATAATAAATAAAACAAAAATTATAAAAATTTAGTGAAACACAAAAAAAGTGAAAAAATATGAGTGAAAAATTAAATAATATCATTGAACAATTAAAGAGTTTAACATTATTAGAAGCTGCAGAGTTAGTAAGTGAGATAGAGAAAGTTTTTGGTGTAGATACTTCAGTTTCAATCGCAAGTGGGAATATTGCAAATGTCGGACCAGCTCAACCAGTCGTTGCTATAGAAGCAGTAGAAGAAAAAACTCAATTTGATGTTATTCTTTCTGATGTTCCTGCAGATAAGAAAATAGCTATTTTAAAAATTGTTAGAAATATTACTGGATTAGGATTAAAAGAATCGAAAGAAATTGTGGATAATGTACCTAAAGTATTAAAAGAAAGTGTTTCAAAAGAGGAAAGTGAAACAATTAAAAAAGAAATTGAAGCCGCAGGTGGAAAAATTTCCCTAAAATAATAAGAAATAATAAATAAAATTATACTAAAAAAAAAGTATGAATAAATTTTTACTCATACTTTTTTTTATTTATTCTTTTGAATTTGGATATAATTCTCCTATTTTTTTTCGTTTTTCTAAAATATCAAAATCGGGTTTAATTTCTGTAAAGGTTTCCATTTTACTTTCAATTCCAAGTAAAACTTCATAAATAATATCGAAAATATCTTCTACCAAAACAATTTGACCTAATTTATCTGTAGGAACAACAGTACGTGTTGTAGGAGAAGCATTTTTAAACATATCTTCAAGATACAGTAACATTGCTACAATATCTACTGAATCTGATTCATAATCATTCACTAGATCAGCTTCTAATTTTACATCTGCTTTTTCAACTTCATCAAGTTGTTTAGTAACTACTTCAACAATAACATTAAATAATTGATCAAAAGTTAGTGATTTTAATTCCCAATTATTTTTCCATCTTTTTAAAAAAGCCATATTTTAAAAAATTAAAAAATTTATATTTTCATCATTTAATTCACTCATTATCTTGTTTGGATATAAGATAACATGAAAATATTTAGATTGCAAGAGTGAAAAGTTGACCTAATTCGAATAATAATATACAATTAATTTTGATTCATAGAATTGAACGGGGTATAACGCAGTTTGGTAGCGTGTCTGCTTTGGGAGCAGAAAGTCACAGGTTCAAATCCTGTTACCCCGATTTTTTGTATTAAAATTAAAAATAAAATCAAATTGTTCTATTTATAATTTCAGAAAAGGAAAATAAAAAACAAAGGATAGAAGATTGTAAAATACCCCAAGGGAATTCGAATCCCTGTTACTTCCGTGAAAGGGAAGTGTCCTAGGCCTCTAGACGATGGGGCCTTAACTGATTAACTATTAATTTAGCAATTTTCTTTTTAATTGTCAAGTATTAACTAATTTTTTGTTAATATAGATAGATTGTATTATCATAATAATTAAGAAATAATTTTTATTAAAAAAAATGTGTACTGAATTTCTTTTAGCTATAATTTACTTTGTTACAATTTTTACAATTAATTTTTTCCTTGTAAAATTAATTTTTCAATCAAAAAAAAGATTAATTTCTTATTAAAACTAAAAAATCTTATTCTTTTTTATCAAATCAAGGAAATACAAGAAATAAAGATTTATTATTATTCTTTGATAAAAGAAAATAAATTTTTTTCTTGTCTAAATGAATTGAAACAATTCTCCATACAGAATGATACTTTAATAATTGGAAATATTTATAAGTTTTTTGTAAATAATTTAAAAAATTCAGAAAAACGATATTTTTATTATTTTAAATTGTTAGAAAAACAATTTTTAGATTCGTAAAAAGAATAAAATGAAATTCAATTGGGTTACCTGGGAATCGAACCCAGAGCTTATCAGTTAAAAGCCGAGTACTCTACCATTGAGTTAGTAACCCTTATATAATAAAGTAATTATATAGAAGAGAATTCAAGTTTTGCAAAAAAAGAAAAGTTTTTGACAAAATAAGGATTAGAGTGTATTAAATGATGAATAAAATAAAACATTTTAAAAATGAATTTAAACGTAATTGGTCAATTAATTTCGACATTTCTTATTCTTTCTATTGGTCCTGCTGTAATTGCTTATTTAGCATATAAAAAAGCATTATAAACTTCTACAATAGACACCAAGAGATTTGCATATAATAATTTCATAGTTATATTTATATACAAGTCTCTTGTAGTTTCTTTTAAAAGAATTTAGAGAGTTAAGAAAGGATTACCTTATTTTATTTCAAATAAAAATTTTCACACATGGCTTTACCTTGGTATCGTGTTCATACAGTAGTATTGAATGATCCTGGAAGATTAATTGCTGTTCATTTAATGCATACTGCATTAGTTTCAGGCTGGGCAGGTTCAATGGCTTTATACGAATTAGCAATTTTTGATCCTTCAGATCCTGTTTTAAACCCTATGTGGCGTCAAGGAATGTTTGTAATGCCTTTTATGGCAAGATTAGGGATTACTGAATCTTGGGGAGGATGGACAATTACAGGAGAAAGCTCTTCTACACCAGGACTTTGGAGTTTTGAAGGAGTAGCTTTAACACATATTGTTTTATCAGGACTTTTATTTTTAGCTGCAATTTGGCATTGGGTATATTGGGATTTAGACTTATTCCAAGATCCTCGTACAGGAGAACCAGCTTTAGATTTACCAAAAATTTTTGGAATTCACTTATTATTATCTGGATTATTATGTTTCGGTTTCGGAGCTTTTCATGTAACTGGTTTATTTGGTCCAGGTATTTGGGTTTCTGATGCTTTTGGTTTAACAGGAAGAATTCAACCTGTTGCTCCTTCATGGGGACCAGAAGGATTTAATCCTTTTAATCCAGGAGGAGTTGCCTCACATCATATTGCAGCTGGAACATTAGGGATTATTGCAGGAATTTTTCACTTAACAGTAAGACCACCTCAGCGTTTATATCGTGCATTGAGAATGGGAAATATTGAAACTGTTCTTTCAAGTAGTATTTCAGCTGTCTTTTTTGCTGCTTTTGTAACATCAGGTACAATGTGGTATGGATCAGCAACTACTCCAATTGAATTATTTGGTCCAACACGTTATCAATGGGATAGTGGATATTTCCAACAAGAAATTGAACGAAAAGTAGAAACTGCTTTAAGTCAAGGAATTTCAGAAACAGAAGCTTGGTCACAAATACCTGATAAATTAGCTTTTTATGATTATATTGGAAATAATCCTGCAAAAGGAGGACTTTTCCGTTCAGGACCTATGAATAAAGGAGATGGAATTGCTGAAGCATGGCTTGGACATCCTATTTTTAGAGATCGTGAAGGACGTGAATTAACAGTACGTAGAATGCCAGCCTTTTTTGAAACTTTCCCAGTTATTCTTGTAGATAAAGATGGAATTATTCGTGCAGACATTCCATTTAGACGAGCAGAATCTAAATATAGTATTGAACAAGTAGGAGTTACAGTAAGTTTTTATGGTGGAAAACTAAATGGTCAAACATTTAAAGATGCTCCAACTGTTAAGAAATTTGCTAGAAAAGCTCAGTTAGGAGAAGTTTTTGAATTTGATAGAACAAGTTTAGAATCTGATGGAGTATTTAGAAGCAGCCCAAGAGGTTGGTATACTTTTGGACATGCTAATTTTGCCTTACTTTTCTTTTTTGGGCATTTATGGCATGGAGCACGTACAATTTTCCGAGATGTATTTACTGGAATTGGTCCTGAAGTAACAGAACAAGTAGAGTTTGGAGTATTTAAGAAAATTGGAGATAGAACTACACCTCGTAAAGGAAGTGTTTAATTTTTTGTTTTATCATTGTTATTTCGTTTTAAAACGAAATAACAAATAAAAAATTTATTAAAAATAAAATATAAAAAAATATGGAAGCTTTAGTTTATACTTTTCTATTAATCGGTACTTTAATGGTATTGTTTTTTGCAGTTTTTTTCCGTGATACACCTAAAATTATTCGATAATTTATTTAACATTATTAATCATCATCTTCTTCGAAAGGATCTATTAAATTTTCTGAACCAGGTCCAAAAGAGCTATAAATTGTTAATAATGTAATACCTATCGTAAGAGATGCAATTCCAAATGCTAATAACGTTGTATCGAAATTCATAAATTTTTTTCACTAATTATTATTTTAAATTATACAAATTATGGCTTTAAAAACTCGTTTAGGTGAAATTCTTAAACCTTTAAATGTTGAGTATGGAAAAGTGGCTCCTAATTGGGGAACAACTCCAATTATGGGACTATTTATGGGATTATTTTTAGTTTTTTTACTAATTATCCTTCAAATTTACAATTCTTCTCTTATTTTGGAAAATGTAGATGTAGATTGGAGTGCTCTTGAAAGTTAAATTTCAACAAACTTCAGATTTTTAAAACAAATAGGGGATCTTCTTAAAGAAGATCCCCCTATTTGTTTTTTGATATTTAAAAATTTCAAATTGAATCTAATTCGACAAGTGAAAAGTTATTTGTGCTAGTTCCACTATAATTTACTGAATCAAATCGAACAACTACTGGATAACGAATTGCTGCAGATTTTTCTACACTTACTATAGTTCCTATTTTATTAAACCAGTAAGATTCTTTTCTTAAAATTCGTACTTTTGAACCTTTTTGTAACATAAAATTTTTAATGAGATAATTTTTATTTATAATTTATTTCTTATTTTAATAAGGTTTTTAAATAGTTTCTTTTATTTGTTATAAAAATTATAATTAATATTATTTTTTAATAATTAAAATTACTAAAATATTAACAAAGTAAGACTAAAGAAAGAGAAATTAAAAAAAAAGATTTCATTTGTTAGTATAGAACTTAAATAAATTCTTTTTTATTTAAAAACAGAACTTTCTTTCTTTAGAAAAAATATTAATCTTATACTTATAAAAGAATATGAAAAATTTCTTGTTTATTTTATCAAATCTTGAAAACATTAGTTTTTTCCAAGTTTTAAATATTGAAAATTCCAGTTTTAGTTTTTTCCTATTTATTTTTGGTTTGATCATTTTTTTTGCAGATAAAATTTTGGGGATTATTGAAAAGCTATGGGATAGCTTGTCAGAAGGTATTTATGATCCTATTATTGATTCTTATGATCCTTTTGGAGAATTTACTTCATTAGATCAAAATATTGTTCAAGTAATTACAGATATAAAGATAACTTTTGAAGAAGTTGCAGGTAATGAAGAAGCAAAACAAGAATTAAAAGAAGTTATTAAATTTTTAAAAAATCCAGAAAAATTTGGAAAATTAGGAGCAGGAGTTCCAAAAGGTGTTTTATTAGGAGGTCCTCCAGGAACTGGAAAAACTCTTTTAGCAAAAGCCGTAGCAGGAGAAGCTGGTGTTCCATTTTTAAAAGTTTCAGGATCTCAATTTGTTGAATTATTAGTTGGAGTAGGAGCTGCTAGAGTACGTGAATTATTTGATAAAGCTAGATTATTAAAACCTTCTATTATTTTTATTGATGAGATCGATTCTATTGCAAAAGCTCGTTCTACAGGGAGTAGTATGGGTGGAGGAAATGATGAAAGAGAACAAACTTTAAATCAAATTCTTACTGAAATGGATGGTTTTGAATCTGATACTGGAATTGTTGTCATAGCTGCAACAAATAGAATTGATATTTTAGATCCTGCTATTAAAAGAGCAGGACGATTTGATAGACAAATAACTATTACAAATCCAACCTTAAAAGAAAGACAAGCAATTTTAAAAGTTCATTCAAGAGGAAAAAAATTAGATCCTTCTGTTTCTTTAACACAGATAGCTCAACGTACAATAGGTTTTTCAGGAGCAGATTTAGCTAATGTTTTAAATGAATCGGCAATTTTAGCTACTCGTCGTCGCAAAGATTTCATAACTATGGAAGAAATAAATACAAGTATTGATCGAATAGTTATAGGATTGGAAGGAAAACAGATTTTAAGAGTAAAAGCACGTCAATTAACAGCTTTTCATGAAATGGGACATGCATTTGCTGGTAGTTTAATAAATGAAAATAATGGAATTGAAAAATTAACTCTAGTTCCTCGTGGAAATACACAGGGAACTACTTGGACTATTCCATCAGCAAATCAATATAACTCTAGAAAAATTTTTGTCAATCAAGTTTTAGTAGCTATTGGAGGTCGTGCTGCAGAAGAAATTCTTAATGGAACAAGTGAGTGCACTGTAGGGGCTCAAATGGATTTAGCTCAAATGACTAGAACAGTTCGAACAATGGTTTTAAGATATGCTATGGCACGATTACAAGAACTAAAACAACAAGCTCAACAAAGAAACTTATTTTTCCTAGGAAGTGACGTAAAACAAGAGTTAAATAATATAATTGATACTTTTACTACTAATTTTATGGATATTACTTTTAATGAGATTACAGAATTCTTATCTGTAATTCGACCTGGAGGAGAACGTTTAGTAGATCAATTAATGATTTCTGAAGAATTAACTGGAAAAGATTTACGAACAATTGCACGTGAATATATTTCAAATTTAACATCTCCAGAATTACTATATAATAGTCGTCAATCTTCATTGTTTGATCTTCTTGCACCAGAATTAAAAAAATCATTAGCAGAAGTTGAAGAAGAAAAACTTTAATATAAAATGAAAAACAATTAAAAAAAAATTTGTTACAAGATGTAACAAATTTTTTAAAAACTTGGGAAAATTAAAGGATCTGGATAAATATAATTAATAAACATAATAAATGCAGAAGTAACACTTAATAAAGCTGTCATTAGAACAGGAGCAGTTGATAAATATTTTAAAAAATAGTTCATATATTTTTAGCAGAATAATTAAAAATTATGTAATTAACGTGGAGAAACAGTGACATCATTTTCAGAAGCTAGTAGGTCTCCACTAGTAAATTCTTTCCATGCTTCTACTGGCCATAAAAATCCAGAATTCATCATTGATAATGCTACAGGAACATTAATTATAATTTCATTTTCAAATGAATTTGCTTCTGTACTTGAATAACGAATATATTTTCTTCCAACCCAACCTATCCATCCAGTAATATAAAGAAATAATAGACCTGGAATTGTAAATTCATTTGCATGATCCCATTGTCCACTAGCAATTATTCTAGGTAATCCTTCTTTTCCACAAAGTAAAGAAGAATTTCCATAACGTTCAAAACGAACTTTTGTTGCTTCAATTTCTTTAATTAGAAACTTTGCTTCTTTACTTTCAGGTGTATAAAGTTTTAATCTATTTTCTAATTTTTTTACAGATGTATTTAAACGTTTTTGAAAAGCTGGAGATTCTTTACATGGAATTAAATTATTAAAAGCATTTGCTTTTTCGATTGAGCTGTTAAATAAAAAAACAGAGAAGAAAGCAATAAAAAAGATTCGTTTTCCTTTAGATAAAAAGGAAGAAATTTGATTAAACATAACTAAATTATAAAAAGTAATTACAAGGCTAGTAGACTATTTTATCATTATTATTTATTATAAAATTTTCTAAAAGAATTAGTAGTAAAATTATTAATAATGATTTTAGAATTTTTTTAAACGGGGCTGACGGGACTCGAACCCGCAACTTCCGCCGTGACAGGGCGGTGCTCTAACCGATTGAACTACAACCCCCATTAAAAGGTAAAATTTAGGCTAATAGGAGAAAAAGGGATTCGAACCCTTGGTAAATTAAAACATTTACAATAGATTAGCAATCTACCGCTATCGACCACTCAGCCATTTCTCCACTCTTCGACTAAATGCTTCTTATTAAGAATGGCTCCGGCTGGAATTGAACCTGCGACCTAGGGCTTATGAGTCCCCCACTCTAACCAACTGAGCTACAGAGCCATAACTTAATAGAACTTATTATATGTATAATTTAATAGGAATGCAAATAAAATTAAAAGAAACCTAAAGTGATTGCTTTATCAATAGGAGCTGCAGCTCCAAAACCTAACCAAATTGCAACAAATGTTCCAACTAAGAAAACAATAGAAGCGATTGGTCGACGGAATGGATTTTGAAATTTATTTACATTTTCAATAAAAGGAACTGTTAATAATCCTAAAGGAACAGCTGCCATTGCTGCAATTCCTAGTAATTTATTTGGTAAAACACGTAATAAATTAAATGTAGGAAATAAATACCATTCTGGTAAAATTTCTAAAGGAGTTGCAAATGGATTTGCTTTCTCACCAAATCCAGATGGTTCTAAAACAGAAAGCCCAATTAAACAAGCAAATGTCCCAAAAATAACAACAGGAAAAATATATAAAAGATCATTAGGCCAAGCAGGTTCACCATAATAATTATGTCCCATACCCTTTGCTAATTTTGCTCTTAATTTCGGATCTGATAAATCGGGTTTTTTAATAACTGACATAAGATTGATTTATATATATATAAAATAAAAAATAAAAATTATAAAGGTCCTGAAATCCCTTGTTTACGAATCATTAAAAAATGTGCTAACATCAAAACTGCTGTAATTAATGGAAGAACAAAAGTATGAAGACTATAGAAACGTGTTAATGTTCCTTGTCCAACACTTACCCCTCCTCTTAATAATTCTACAAGAGTTCCTCCAACCACTGGAATTGCATCTGGAACACCAGTTACAATTTTACAAGCCCAATACCCAACTTGATCCCATGGTAAAGAATAGCCTGTTACACCAAAAGAAACTGTAACAGAAGCTAAAATAACTCCTGTAATCCAAGTAAGTTCACGTGGTTTTTTAAATCCTCCAGTTAAATAAACTCGGAAAATATGCAAAATCATCATTAAAACCATCATACTAGCTGACCAACGGTGAATTGAACGAATTAACCATCCAAAATTTACCTGTGTCATTAAGTATTCAACAGAAGCAAATGCATCTGCAACTGAAGGACGATAATAAAAAGTCATTGCAAATCCTGTTGCTACTTGAACTAAAAAACAAACAAAAGTAATTCCACCTAAACAATAAAAAATATTAACATGCGGTGGAACATATTTGCTTGAAATATCATCAGCAATAGCTTGAATTTCAAGTCTTTCTTCAAACCAATTGTATATTTTTCCCATAAGGTTAATTTTTATAATTTTTATTCGCAATTAAGCACAGATTGTTAAATAATTTTATTAATTTTACTTAAACATTACTAGGATTACGTGAGCTATCACTTGATAATAATCCAAATACTGCTACAGTTATAAAGAAAAAGGCTGTTGCATAAACAAAAAGTTTTAAAGTTAACATAATTTTTGATTCTTATTGATATTAAAAAATAAACATCTAAATTACAATTCAAACTTTTTTAATTCTAAATATATTAAAACTAAAAAAAAATAGCAAATTCTAAAATTTTTTCAAAAATTTTTTTAAATATTATCTATTAATCGTCGAATAATCTCTCTTTGACGAATTAATATCCAACAAAAAGAAAAAGTAATAAAAATAAGTAAAACTTGACTAAACAATAAAATTGGATCTAAACGCCACCCATGAATTACTAAAATTGAGCTATATACAATTCCTAAAGTTGTAATAAAAATATCCCAATCAGTAGCCAAATCTGGATTTACAAAACGTAATCCATATAAAAAAATCATAACAATAGCAAAAATAGCTCCCAAAAGGAGTGCAGGTTCAACAATTATATTAATCATTTTTATGCCTCCTCGCGGATAATTGGATCAATACGACTTACAAGAATTAAGGCAATTGTTATTGGAAGAACAACAATGACTCCTCCCCAAAAAAGACTTCCTAAAAAACTTGCTAATGATGCTGTCATAACTTTTTAATTCGTTGAAAAAAGATAAATTATTTAATTTATATATTATAATTTTTTTTTTATAAGAAAAAGATTTATGAAAAATCTTTTTAAGAAAAAGTTTGTCTTAAAGAAGAAAATTCATTTGACGGAGTTAAAAAAAGCATACAATGACATTCTTTTCTTTCTCGCATTGGAACACATGGACAATTCCAATAGGCTAAACTAATTTCATCTATTTTTTCATCATAATATCTACATGGACATAAAGGAGCACCAAATAAATCTTTATTTTTCGATAAACCTTGAATAACAGAATCTGTTACTTCAGGATCTATACAAAAAAAGGTATCAGTTGTTTTTGCATAATTTTCTGCAAATGCTTTCATCGATTCGACTATTTTGAAATCAATTGGGTTATTCTTTTTCATTTTTGAAATAGTTTTTTATTTTTTAATCTCTAAATTGTAGTATAATGAATTCAGAAATAATTTTTTTCTCTTATGAAAAAATTTGATTTATTTTTTCATTTTCCTATAATAAAAATTAATTAACAAAAAAACAAGAAACAAGAATAAATGATTGCTCCTTATTTTCCATCCATCCTTGTTCCAATTGTTGGAATTTTTTTACCTGGATTAGCAATGGCTGCTTTCTTTCTTTATATTGAAAAAGAAAGTGTTGGATAAAATTTTCTATTTAAAAGTTGGAACTTAAATGTTCCAACTTTTAAATATTTCATTACCAAGAAGAACCTAACCCTGAATATGAACCATAAATAAATAGTCCTAAAATGGTTAAAACACCCATCCCTCCTACTACTGCAACTGCCCAAAGTGGAACACGTCGACTTGTATCTGCCATAATTTTTTTATTTTTAATTTAAAAAGATTAATTGAAAAAATAACTTGAAAATAAAACTGCTAAAACAAAAATTAATAATAGTCCCCAATAAAGTGATGTTCTATTTAATTCAACAGGTTGTTTGTTTGGATTTGGACCAGTCATATTATGTACTCCATTATCTTTGAATAAATTGCATTGAAGTAATAGCTCCAAGGAAGAAAATAGTTGGAACTGCTAATGCATGGATAGCTAACCAACGAAATGTAAAAATTGGATACGCAACAGATCGATTAAAATTTCGATTCATATAATTTTTTTACTGTTTTTTATTTTAAATCTTCTAATTCTTGACTTGCATTAAAACGTTCATTTGCTAAAGGAACTTGTTGACGATCTTGAGTAAAATATTCATCAGGTCTTGGTGTTCCAAAAACATCATAAGCTAATCCAGTACTAATAAATAACCAACCTGAAAGAAAAAGAGTTGGAATTGTAATGCTATGTATAATCCAATAACGAATACTTGTTATTATATCTGTAAACGGACGTTCACCTGTAGATCCACCAGACATAGTTTTTACTAATTGTTTCTAGTAAAAATTCTTCTTTTGTCACTCCTGTTTTTTTGTTTTTCTTATAATTTTAATAAGAAAAAAATATAGTATTTTTAATTATTAAAAAATTCATATCTTGTAAGCGGACAGAGGGAATCGAACCCTCATAATCAGCTTGGAAGGCTGAAGTTTTGCCACTAAACTATACCCGCTACTATATATATTAGCTAATATGAATTAGCTAATTGTATTTCGTTATTATAGGTTAATTATAGAAATTATTAGATAACTAGACTTTCTAAAGGAACATTTAAGAAATTTGCTAATTGAATTGCTTTTTTTTCTGTTTCAAGAGGATTCATTAAAATTTGAGCTGGAAATAATGGGATTTCACGTTTGTCTTTTAACACTAATAATATGTTACAGCGAGGATTTAAACCTTGTTTAATTAGAAATTTCAAATTCTTTATATTTTTGAATTCATACGATAAAAAGATAGTCCTATTTTTTCCAGGAAAACCTAATCGAACAAGTCGAACAATATTTTCAAGTTTTGAAAATTCATTATACCCACTTCCTAAATTCCAAATGATACTTAATAGTAAATAAATACCTAATCCAATGGCTCCTGTTCCATAAAATAACATTGCAATTCCTTGAGGAATAAAATTAATTTCAGTTGTTTCAGTAATTATTAAGAAATTTCTTTGAAAATAACTTGAAAGCCCTGCAAGAAAAAATCCCAAACCAGCAAGGAAAAGAATGATCATTGTTAAAAAGCTACTCAAATTTCTAGAACCAATAATATCTTGTCGTATTATAGATTCATTCATAAGATTTATATAAAATATTGAATACAAATTAAAAAAGAGTTTTTATTTAAAAACAATTAAATTAGTTTAATTGTTTTTAAACCAATGTATAACGCTGTTACTACTCCAAACATCAAACTACATAAAATTAAATAATCTAAAACTAAGGTCATTATATATTTGTTTATAAAATTTTTTTAAATTTTTTCAAACCGCCTTTCATATTAATACCATCATATTATAATAAAAAAAAATTCGTATTTCATTGAAAATTTTAAAAAATTATTTTTTTTTAATTTTTAAGAGAAAAATATTATAATATTAATATTAAAATTCATAAAATTAAGTAAAAATATTTTTTATGGTAGAAAAAACTGATTATCAAGTAGTAGCTCCTTTTCAGAATGATCCTTTTGTTGGGCATTTATCTACACCAATTACAACATCAAATTTTACAAGAAGTTATTTAAGTTTATTACCAGCGTATAAAAAAGGATTATCTCCTTTATTACGTGGAATTAATATAGGGTTTGTTCATGGATATTTCTTATTGGGACCTTTTGTAAAACTTGGACCTTTACGAGATACTGAAGTTGCTAATTTTGTAGGTTTTATTTCTACAATTAGTTTAGTTATTATTTTAACTGTTGGTTTATTAATTTATGGATATGTTCGTTTTTCCGAAACTGAAAAAACAGCGAAACCTGGATCTATAGATTTTCTAAATTCTACTGGATGGTACCAATTTACTTCGGGATTTATTGTTGGAGGGTTTGGTGGAGTAAGCGTAGCTTATGTTTTATTAAAGTTTTTTAGTTAATAAATTTTAACAGAAAAAGAAGACTAAAAAAATTTTTAGTCTTCTTTTGAATTCATTAAATTGTCATTCTTCATTCATTCATTTTATGATAAGTTGAGACAATAGATGGAGAAATTGCATTTAAATGTTTGAAAATCCAATATTTAAATAAAGTATCTAATAAGACGGGTAAGGTAGCTACAAAAGAAAAAATAAAACTTCTATCTTGAGGTAATCCAAAATGTTTTAATAAATTTTCAAGTAATATTTCCCATCCATAGGATGAATGAAATCCAACAAATGTATCACTAAATAAAATTAATAAAAAGGCTTTATTATCATCTGTTAATTCGAAAAATTTAAATTTAATATTTTTTAAAAATAAGTGAAATTGATAAGTATTTTTAAAAAATATAATTAGTAAGAAAAAAAATAACAAAATATCTCCACAAATATTTATAATTGTAAATAAAGTTTCTTGATAATATTTGTTTATCAATTTTCTAGTTTTAAAAAGTAAATTTTTATAAATTTTTTTTTTCAAATCCAAATTTTTTTTTTTTCAAATAAGGAAGATGAAAGAGACTGAGTTTTTTTTTGTTTCATATTATTTGATTCACAAAATAAATCAAATACAAATTTCCTCTTATAATTTGAAAATTCTTTTATTGCTTTTTCTTTATGAGATAAATTTAAAAAACAGGAAAATTAACTCTTTCCCAAAGAATATGAATAGTTGGTCCAAAAACAATGTTTTTAATTAAATTTGTAGCAATTAAAATTTTTATAAAGGTTAATAAGATAAATTTTGTGCCTAAAAAAAGTCTTTTTTCTCTACTAACATTTTAACGAATAAAAAATCAATTTCTTGCTTTGTTATTTAATTTTTGCTAAAATACTTTCCTAAATCTTTATAATAGAAGATAAACAAAGAAAATAATACAACAAATATAATATCATGGCAAAAGTATATAAAGTTACCTTAATTAATGAAGCTAAATCAACTCAAGTAACTATTGAATGTCCAGCTGACAAATATATTTTAGATGCAGCAGAAGAAGCAAATATCGAATTACCTTATTCTTGTCGTGCAGGTTCATGTTCAACATGTTTAGGAATAGTTAAATCTGGAAAAGTAGATCAACCAGATCAAAGCTTCTTAGATGAAGATCAAATCGCAAAAGGATTTGCATTAACTTGTGTTAGTTACCCAACAACAGATAGTACAATCTTAACACATCAAGAAGAAAATCTATTCTAATTTTTGTTTTAAATAAATATTTAAAATAAAATTTAGTAACAAAAAAGGGTAAACCCTTTTTTGTTATTTTAATTTAATTTATTTTCAAGCATTTTCAAACCACAAGATACCCCTGCAGGTAATTCTGTCTTTAAGAGCAATTCAATTACAAGAGGAGAAGAAGTTTCTAAGTCGATAAATCTTTTATAAAAACGTAATTCAAAATGTTCTCGTGAATCTTTATCTATATGGGGAGAACGCAAAACACAAAATTTTTTAATTTTTATAGGTAAAGAAACAACCCCAGCCACTTTACTTTCTGTTTTTAGTAAAACAGAGCGTAATTGGTTACAAGCAAAATCTATTAAATCATTATCAAATGATTTTAAAAGTATACGAAATTTCATAAATAATAATTATTCTATAATTTTAGTTACTAATCCAGATCCTACTGTTCTTCCTCCTTCGCGAATTGCAAGACGCATTCCATTTTCAATTGCAATTGGAGCGATTAACTCAATTTTCATATTTACATTATCTCCAGGCATTACCATTTCAATTTCTTCTCCTTCTGCTGTAAATTCGGTAATTTGACCTGTTACATCAGTTGTTCGAACATAAAATTGTGGTCGATAACCTTTAAAAATCGAAGTATGACGGCCACCTTCGTCTTTTGTTAAAATATAAACTTCTGCTTCAAATTTTGTATGAGGATTAATACTTCCAGGTTTTGATAAAACCATCCCACGTAGAACATCTGTTTTTTGTACTCCTCGTAAAAGAATTCCAATATTATCTCCTGCAATACCTTTATCTAATGTTTTTTGGAACATTTCTAATCCCGTTACTGTAGTAGTTTTTGTTTCTCCTAAACCTACTAATTCTACAGTATCACCTACATTCACTGTACCACGTTCAATTCTTCCAGTTGCTACTGTTCCACGTCCTGTAATTGAAAAAACATCTTCAATTGCTAATAAAAATGGTTTATCAACTTCTCGTTCGGGTGTTGGAATATAACTATCAACAGCATCCATTAATTCAAAAATTTTATCCACCCATTTATTTTCTCCTTTTTTTATATCTGCCTTTCCAATAACAGCTTCTAAAGCTAATAAAGCAGAACCAGGAACGAAAGGAATTTCATCTCCAGGATAATCATAACTTTGTAATAATTCACGTAATTCTAGTTCAACTAATTCTAATAATTCCGGATCATCTACTTGATCAGCTTTATTCAAAAATACAACAAGTTTTTTTACACCTACCTGACGAGCTAATAAAATATGTTCACGTGTTTGTGGCATTGCTCCATCAACAGCAGAAACTACTAAAATTGCTCCATCCATTTGAGCAGCTCCCGTAATCATATTTTTAATATAATCTGCATGGCCTGGACAATCAACATGAGCATAATGTCTAACTTCAGTTTCATATTCAACATGAGCTGTATTAATTGTAATTCCACGTGCTCTTTCTTCAGGTGCTGCATCAATATCTTCATATTTTTTTAAAACAGCATTTCCTAATGTAGATAAAGTAGCTGTAATTGCAGCCGTTAATGTTGTTTTTCCATGATCAACGTGCCCAATTGTTCCAATATTAATATGAGGTTTATTACGTTCAAATTTGTCTCTAGACATCTTATTTAATCTGTTTTAAATATATTCAAAAAAAGAGTTTATATACTTTTGGCGAATAATTAGAATTGAAAAAAAAAGATTAACGAGACTGAATAAAAGCTTTATTTGCTTCTGCCATTTTATGTGTTTCTTCTTTTCTCTTTATAGCATTTCCTAGTCCTTTTGCAGCTTCTAGTAATTCGTTTGCTAATTTTAATGACATTCCTTTTCCAGAGCGTTTTCTTGAAAATTCAACAATCCAACGAACAGCTATATTTGTGGAACGAAATTTGCTTAATAATGTAGGAACTTGATAAGTTGCTCCTCCAACACGTTTAGCTTTTAATTGAACACGAGGACTAACATTTCGAATTGCTTTTTCAAGAATTAAGATAGGACTTTGATTTGTTCTATACTCAACAAATTCAAAAGCTTTATATACAATGCGTTTTGCTAAACGCTTTTTTCCATTTTTCAAAATTCTATTGACCAATAAACTAACTAATAAGTTATCATATTTAGAATCACGTTCGGGAAAACGTTTTTTTGTAGAGATTCGTCGTGACATATTTTTTATTCTACTTTTGAAAATTTTCTTAATTATTTTTTAATTGTTTTTACTACTCCTGGAATAGGTTTTCTTGCTCCATATTTTGATCGACCTTGTTGTCTATCTTTAACCCCTGTACAATCTAAGGCTCCTCGAATTATTTTATATCGAACACCTGGTAAATCTTTTACACGTCCGCCACGAACTAATACAATAGAATGTTCTTGAAGACTATGTCCTTCACCAGGAATATAGGCAGTAATTTCAAATCCAGAAGTTAATTTAACTCGAGCAACTTTTCGTAAAGCTGAGTTTGGTTTCTTTGGAGTTGTAGTATAAACACGTGTACAAATTCCTCTACGTTGAGGACAAGATTTTAAACCAGGAGTTTTTGTAAAATTTATTACTTTCGTTCGATTAAATCGAATAAGTTGTTGAATTGTAGGCATAACTAAATTTCTTGATTAACTTTTTGTTTTATCTAAACTTTTTTGATTGTCAGCTTCCTTTAAATTATATTTACGTTGAAATTTTTCAACTCTTCCTTCCGTATCAATAATTTTTTGAGACCCTGTATAAAAAGGATGATTTCCGGACCAAATATCAACAAAAATTTCTTCTTTTGTTGTTCCTAATTCTAAAATTAATTTTCCATCACAAAAAACTTTTGTTTTGTACCACTGTGGATGTAAATTTTTTTTCATATTTTTTCACTTATATTATCGTTTAGAATATTGAGAAGCTTTACGTGCTTTTTTTAAACCATATTTTCTTCTTTCTTTTATACGAGAATCACGACGAAGAAATAATTTTTGTTTAAATATTTGACGATATTCCGTATTCATTGTACAAAGAGCTTTTGTTATTGCTAAACGAATAGCTTCTAATTGAGAACTAATTCCTCCACCTTGAACTTTTATATCTAAATTATATTTATTGTTAAAATTTACTAAAATAAAAGGCGTTTTAATTAGTTCTTTTTCCTCTCCTATTCCTGAAAAAAATTCATCAAATGTTTTATTATTAACTGTAATTACTCCTGATCCTTCTAATAAAAAAACTTTCGCAACAGAAGTTTTTCTTTTTCCAATTCCTGTAAACATATTTTTAATTATATTCATTTTTTTATATTTCCATTTTAATCCAATTTTGAGATGAACCTAAGTCTAAAGGAATAATCTTCTTTTTTTTTTCTTCGGTCGAAAAAGAAGGAACATAATTTTGAGAATAAATATATAAACGACGATAATAAGAACGTCCTAAAACTCCTTTTTGGTAACATCCCCAAACAGCTTGTTCAATTATTCTTGAAGGTATTCTTTTTTGTAATTGATCAAAAGTTTCTTTTTTTAATCCTCCAGGTCTTGTTGAATTGCGATAATAAAATTTATCAGATCTTTTTTTTCCACTAACTTGAATTTTCTGAGCATTTAAAATAATGACAAAATTTCCTTGGTTTATTCCAGGTGTAAAATAAGACTTTTCTTTTCCACGAAGTAATTTACTCACTTCTGTTGCTAATCGACCTAAAGTTTTTGATGTTGCATCAATAACATACCATTTAGGTATATGATGTTCTTGTTTTGGAAATAATGTTTTCATAATATATAAAATAATTTACTCGTCCAATAAATTTGATTTTTATTTTTTAGAACACTTTAATTAGAAAGTTTCGATGATAAGGATAAAAAATTTGGAGTAAGAAATAATGGATAAAAAAGATTAATTAAAATTTTTAAAGCTTCTTGCAGACTTCGTTTTGGAGTCAGACTTCCATTTGTCCAAATTTCAAGAATTAAAGATTCTTTAATATTTCCTTTTGTATCATGAATTAACTTTGTTTTATAATTTACTCTTCTTATTGGCATAAATAAAGCATCAATAAATAAAGTAGAGCCTTTCTTAGAATTTCTTAAAATAAAATCTTCTTCTCTTTTCCATTGTTTTTCTTCGCTTAATTTATATCCTTTTCCATTTTCAATATCTATTTCTATATATAACTCACTAGTATCAACTAAAGTTCCTATATATTGATTAGGATTAACAATTTTTAAAATATTTCTTGGTAATTGAAACATACTTGCAGTCAAAATTCTTGGTCCTTTTACTTGTAAAAAACCTTTTAAACTAGGTAAAAAAATATTCTGATTGTAAGAAAATGAAGTTTTAAAAATAATTTCCTTTAAATTTAATAAAATTTCTAAAATATCTTCTCGTAATCCTGGAATAGAAGCAAATTCATGTTTCAAATTATTAATTCTGACTCCAACAATAGAAAATCCAGTTAAATCAGATAATAAAGTCCTACGTAAAGCATTTCCTAAAGTAATTCCTTGTCCTGCTTCTAAAGGTTCAATTACAAAACAACCATAGTGGCTTTTGTCATTTTCAATATAGGTTTCAATACAAGTTAATATATTCATTTTTTAGTTATTTATAATCTACGTTTTTTAGGTGGACGACATCCGTTATGTGGAACAGAAGTTTTATCTTCTATAGAAAGAATATTTAAACCAGCAGATTTTAAAGCTCGAATAGAAGTTTCTCTCCCATTTCCTCTTCCTTTAACTACTATTTCAATTTTTTCCATACCAAATTCTAAAGCTTTTAAAGCGGCATTTCGAGCAGCTGTTTGAGCAGCAAACGGAGTATTTTTTCGTGCTCCTTTAAATCCTGAACTTCCTGAAGATGCCCAACAAAGAGTATTTCCTAAAAAATCGCTTATTGTAATTATTGTATTATTAAACGTTGTTTTTATATTTGCAATTCCAATTGTGACTGATTTTTTTGTTTTTTTTGATTTTAACATAGATTTATTATGGACTTATTTTATTATTTTTTTCTAATAAATAAACTTTGACGACGAGAAGTTCTATTATTTGTACGTGTTCGTTGACCTCTAACAGGTAAACCTTTTAGATGTCGACGTCCACGAAATGAATTAATATCAATTAAGCGTTTGATATTCAAACTTATTAAACGTTTTAAATCTCCTTCTAATTTAAATTCTTCGGTTTCTAAACTATCTCGTAAAGCTGAAATATTTTCTTCTTTTAACTCTGAAACTTTTAATTCTGGGTTAATTTTTAATTTTTTTAACAATTTTAAAGAGGTTGGTATTCCAATGCCATAAATACATGTTAATGCCACATATATTTTTTTTTTATTTGGTATATTATTTCCTAATATTCTAACCATATTTTTAATTAACCTTGACGTTGTTTATGTTTTGGATTTAAACAAATTACCATAATTCTACCATGTCGTTTTATAATACGACAATTTTCACACATTTTTTTTACAGATGGACGTACTTTCATAAAAGAAGAATAAAAATTTATATTGTAGTTTGAATAGTATTTTTAAAGAAAGATCGTATTATTCGTTGAATTTCATAACAGACTCCAACCAAAATTATTAAAGATGAAATATTAATTTGATTTAAAAAAACCCCATTTAAAAATTGTTTCAAGTAATCAAAAAAAAATAAAATAAAACAAAGAAAAATTCCACCTAAGATTGAAGATGATCTTACAACTTTTTCTAAATAGTTAATAGTTTCTTGACCAGGAGTTACATTCAATACTGAAACTGAAGCCTTTCTTAATTGTTCAGAAATTTTTTCGGGATCCCAAAAAACAATAGTATAAAAATAGTTAAATCCTATTACAGAAATATAATATAGAAAATTAGTTAACAAAGTTGAAAAGGATTTAGGAAAACTAACTTGGCTAAAATATGATAAAAAAGGCGCAATATTTGAAGCAATTATAATTGGAAAAATTCCAGCTTGATTTAATCTAACAGTAAGACCAGTCTCTTTTATTTGAAAATTTTTTAAATATTTTTCAACAAAACCTTTGTTATCTTCATTTTCTAAAAAAACTAATTGACGAGCTGAAACAACATCAATTTTAATACGTGCTGTTTGACAAATACAGATTAATAGTATTACAGAAAAAAAAAGGAAGAATTCAAAAGGAAGATTTTCACTTTGATTATTTTCCTTTAAAAGAAGAAAAAAATTTTTATTTAAAAAGGAAATAACTATATTAGCTAATATAATAAGAGATGTTCCATTTCCAATTCCTTTGTTATCAATTAGTGAACTTAACCAAACTAATATTAAGGAACCACAACTTAATTGCAAAGTTAAAAAAGAAAAATTAAATAAGCTAGTATCATATATATAAGATTTTATATAAAAAATTGTAAAAATAACTTGAATAATTGCAAAAATTAATGTTAAAATTTTTTTATAAAAATTTATTTTTTGACGCCCTAATTCTCCTTCTTCTGTTTGTAATTTTTCTAGAGAAGGAACACTTGCTGTTAATAAATCAATAAAAATAGAAGCATTAATAAAAGGAATAATTCCTAAAGAAAAAGGACTAAGGAGGGTAATTCCTCCACTTCCGGAGTACATATTTATTATTTGCATTATTGAATTTGAAGGAGTTTCAAATTGCAAATATGTATTAGCTAAAGCTTCTTGATCAATTCCAGATAAGGGAATTGAATTACATAATCGATAAACAAATAAAATAAATAAAGTTATGAAAATTTTGGTTGTTGGAGTATTTTGATTTTTTTTACTTAAAAGACTGAACATTTTTATATTTTTTCATAATTTTATTATAGAATCCTTGTTTTCGACTAGATTGATATTTTCCTAATTCAACTTTTTCATTTAATAAATTTAAAGCTAAAATTGTAGTTTTTGCATTATTCAAAATATTATTTGAACCTATTTGTTTAGCTAAAATATTTCTTATTCCTGCTAGTTCTAAAACTGTTCTTATAGATCCTCCAGCAATTACTCCAGTCCCTTGCGAAGCAGGACGTAGCATTACACTACAAGCACCAGAAGAAACTTTTATTACATGAGGTACAGAATATGTTAAAGTTAATGGAACATTTATTAGGTTTTTTTTTCCATGTAAAATTGCTTTATCAATAGCCATATTTACATCATCTGCTCGACCAATACCAACCCCAACTTTTCGTTTGTTATCTCCTATAATTACTACAGCGCGAAAAGTTAATTTTTTTCCTCCTTTAACAACTTTTGTAACGCGTTTAATTTGAATAATTTTTTCTTCATATTTTATTTTTGACAATCGAATAGGTAACTTTTTTTTTAAATTACGAGAACTTTTATTTGAAATAGTTTCTTTTTTATTTACAATCATCTTTATACTTTTTTTATCAGTTTATATAATAAATTCAGTTAATTTAAAAATAAAAATTCAATTACTTAAATTTTTATTTTTAAAAAGTTAATCCTTGTGATCGTGCCCCATCTGCTACACTTTTAATTCTTCCATGATAAGGTCTTTGACCACGATCAAAAATAGCAAAAACAATCTCTTTTTTTTCTGCTTTCTTAGCAATTTCTTGTCCTACTAAGAATGCAGCTTCTTGAGTTGATGTTGACTCTAATTTTTCATTAAGGCTTTTGTCTAGTGTTGAACTAAAAGCTAATGTTTTCGAATTAATATCATCAATTAATTGGGCATATATATGCTTATGAGAACGAAAAACAGATAAACGAGGTTTTAATTCTGTACCAAGAATTTGTTTCATGTATCTTTTTTTTTTTGTAAATAGAGTTTTTTTGTTTTTTTTTTCATATAGTTTTTAATTAAAATAAAATTATTTTCCAGTTTTTCCAGCTTTTCTTATTATTTTTTCTCCTTCATATAAGATTCCTTTTCCTTTATAAGGTTCAGGAGGTCGCATATTACGAATTTTAGCTGCAAAAAATCCTACTTTTTCCTTATCAATTCCAAATAATTGAATTTTTGTATTGGATTCTACTTTAATACTTAAATCCTCAGGAATTTGAAATTGAACTGGGTGTGTAAAGCCTACGTTTAAAATTAAAAAATTTTTTTCTACTTGAAAACGATATCCAACTCCTTCTGCAATTAAAGTTTTTGAGAATTTTTTCTCTACTCCATCAACCATATTTTGAATTAATGCACGATTCAACCCATGAGATTCTCTTGAATTTTTTTCTTCATTTATTCGCGTTATAATTAATTTTCCTGGTTCCAATAAAATATTAATATTTTCAGAAACTATTCTTTTTAAAGTTCCAAATTTTCCTTGAACAATTAATTCCCTATTAACTAAAGTTATAGAAACATCTTTTGGAATAACAATGGGTTTTTTTCCTATTCGTGACATATAAAAATCCTCTTTCCAAATTTTTTAAATTTTTATCCAATAAAACATAAAATTTCTCCACCTTTTTTCAGTTGAGAAGCTTTAATATGACTCATAACTCCACTAGAAGTGGATATAATTGCAATTCCTTGTTCGAAACGTAAAACATCAATAAATTTTTGAAAATTTTTATATCCCGAAAAAACTCTTTTTCCAGGTTTACTTATACGTTGTAAATTTGAAAATAGAGGTTTTTTTATCCACCATCCTTTATACTTTAAATAAATTTTAATAAAAAGATGAGAATTTTCTTTTTTTTCTATTGTATAGCTATGAATATATCCTTCAGCTTGTAAAACTTTTAAAATAGCTATATTTAATTTACTATAATAAACTCTAGATAAACTATGACGAGCAAGACACGAATTACGAATACGTGTTAACATATCGGAAACTAAATCATTTACCATTTTAAACCTCTATTTTCTTTTTTTATTCTTTTTTTGTAAATGGAAATCCTAATTCTTTTAAAAAGAAAAGAGCTTCTCTAGAATTTGTAGCAGTTGTGACAATTGTAATATTAAAACCACGTCGCTGCTCAACACTATCATAATCAATTTCAGGAAAAACTAATTGTTCAGATATTCCAAAATTATAATTTCCATGTTTATCAAAATTTGTTGGACTTAACCCACGAAAATCACGAATACGAGGAAAAACTAAACAAATTAGTTTTTCTAAAAAAGAATACATTTTCTCACTACGTAATGTTACAGTTAAGCCTAAAGGCATACCCTCTCGAATCTTAAATCCTGCAATAGACTTTCGAGCAGATGTTAATATAGGATGTTGTCCTGTAATCAAGCGGAATTCCTCAATTGCTTTTTGTAAAAAAACACGATTTTGAGCATTTAATCCTAATCCCGCACTTAGTTGAATTTTCTCAAGTTTAGGAATTTGATGTACATTTGAATAGCTAAATTCTTTTTGTAATTTTGGGACAACACTATTTAAATAGTGAGTTTTTAAGTTTGTCATTTTTTCATTTATTTTTTATAAATAATTTCCAGATTTTTTAAAATATCTTCGTTTTTTTTGATTCAAAATTTTATAACCTATACGTCCGCTTTGATTTAAATCTTTGTCCCAAAGCATAACATTTGAAACATGAATAGGAATTTGAAGTTCAATTTGTTTACCTTCTTTCTCTTTAGTTTTTTTTAATACTTTTAATCGTGGAACGATTGTATCTATATATACAATTGATTTTTTTGTATTTAAAAAACTAATATTACCTATAGTTCCCTTTTGATTTCCTGAAATAACTTTTATTTTATCTCCTTTTTTTATATGGTTTTTTTGTTTTTTTTTCATACTACTTCACTTGCTAGTGATATTATTTTGGTAAAATTTTTTTCACGAATTTCTCTTGCTACTGGTCCGAAAACACGTGTTCCTTTTGGATTATTTTCGACATTTACTATAACAGCAGCATTATCATCAAATCGAATTGCCATTCCATCTGTTCTTCGAATTGTATTTTTAGTTCTAACGATAACTGCACGAACAACATTAGAACGTTTTACTGCCATATTTGGTAAAGCTTCTTTTACAACACCAATTATAATATCTCCAACATTAGCATATTTTCTATTATTTCCCAAAACACGAATACACATTAATTTTTTTGCTCCTGTATTATCTGCAATTGTCAAATAGGTTTGTGGTTGTATCATAATTTTAAAAATTTTTTAGTAAAAAAACTTATTCTCCATCTGTTTTCAAAATTCTTTTTAATTTCCACTTTTTTTGACGACTAAAAGGTGAACTTTCTTCAACTAAAACTAAATCGCCTGATTTACAAGCATTTTCTTCATCATGTGCCATATAACGTTTCGTTTGGATTAAGGTTTTTCCATATTTTCGATGTTGATAACACATTTGAATAGCTACAACTATTGTTTTTTCTGGTTTGTTACTTACAACAACTCCGATTCTTTCTTTTTTTACCATGATTAATTTTCTGATTTTTGTGATTTTAACAAAATCGATTTTTTAAATTTTAATTGTGCTAATCTTCTTTTTGTATGAAGAAAAAGATGAGGTTTTACAGTTTGATTCATTGAACGTTTCATTCGAAAATCAAATAAATTTTTTGTTAGTAGAAAAATTTCTTGCTCTATTTCAATAATATTACTAAAATTATTCAAATCTTTATAATTTGAAAAAACCATTTTTACATAACCTCTTTTGTTAAAATACGTGTTTTAATTGGTAATTTGTAACAAGCAATTTTCAAAGCTTCCATTGCAATTTCTTTAGGAACCCCTGTTACTTCAAAGAGAATATTTCCAGGTCGAATAACTACTACCCAATAGTCTACAGCTCCTTTTCCAGATCCCATTCTTGACTCCTCTGCACGAGCAGTAATAGGTTTATCAGGAAAAACTTTTACCCATAATTTTCCAGTTCGTTTCGTATATCTTGAAATTGTTCGACGAACAGCTTCGATTTGGCGTGAGGTTAACCATACTGGTTCAAGAGCTTGAATTCCATAATCTCCACAATCTAATTTATTATTTCGACAAGCTTTTCCTTTTAATCTTCCTCTTTGTTGTTTTCTATATTTTGTTCGTTTTGGACTTAACATATTTTTTATTTATTATTAATTGGTTATTCTCCTGCAAAAAGCCATACTTTAATTCCAATTACACCATAAATTGTTTGTGCACTTTCATGACTATAATCAATTTTTGCTTTTAATGTATGTAAAGGAACTCGACCTTCGCGTTTCCATTCACTTCTGGCAATATCAATACCATTAAGACGGCCTGAGAGTTGAATTTTTATTCCTTTCATCGAGGTTCTTTGAACTTTTTTTATAGTTTGTTTTACAGCTCGTCTAAAAGGAGTTCGTTTTTCTAATTGTTCACTAATAAATTTTGCAATTAAAGTTGCATCCTCAAATGGATTTTTAATAAAATCAATCTTAATATAGTAGTTTTTTCCTGTTTTTACTTGTAAGAAACGTGTAAAATTTCTAATTGTACGTTTTAATAAAAGAGTTGTAAAATTTTTTAAATTCCCTTTAGCTGTATTTAAAAGTGTAAGGACTTTTGGATTTTCTGTAGTTTCAGAAAAATATTTAGTTACTTTCCTTGACATCTCTTTTGCTCTTGGAAATAAAGCTTTAATTTGAATATTTACATATTCTTTTTGATTTGACCCTTGATTAACTCTATTAATTTCAACTTTTGAAATAGATAAAAACTCATTAAAAAATTCCTGAGTTTTTTTTCGGATATAATAGTCTTCTTTAATTAAATCTGAATAATAAAATTTTGTTCCATACCAATTTGATAAATGTTTTTCAGTTGTTACTAAACGAAAACCTTTCGGATGTGTTTTTTGACCCACAATATTTTCCTCTGTTTAATTAATTTAATTTTCAATTTTATATTTCACAAACACGAATTGTTAAATGCGAAATTTTCTTTTCAATCGCAAAACCTCGTCCACGTGCACGAGGACGCATTCTTTTTAGAATAGGTCCCTGATTGACATAAGCTTCTTGAATTATTAAATTTTCTTTTTGAAAATTATAATTATGAATTGCATTTGAAACGGCAGAATATAAAGTTTGCCAAACAATAGCTCCCGCTCTTTGAGGAAGATATTTTAAAATTTGTAAAGCTTCTTTATATGACTTTCCACGAATTTTCATGATAATAACATTTATTTTATTAGGTGAAATTCGAATATACTTTGAACTTGCTGATACTGTTTTCATTAATTTTGTCATACGTTATCGTTTTACTTTACGTTCAGTTTTTTTATGCGAACGAAATGTACGGGTAGGTACAAATTCACCTAATTTATGTCCTACGAGTTGATCTGTTATAAAAATAGGGACATGTTTTTGGCCATTATATATACTAATTGTATGACCAATCATCAAAGGTAAAATTGTTGATGATCTTGACCATGTTTTAATTGTTTCTTTTTTTCCCTTTTTATTTAAATCATTTAATTTATTTAATAAATGATAAGCAATAAAAGGACCTTTTAATATTGATCTTGTCATAATTTTTTTTTAGAAAGATTTTTTTTAACGTGAACGAATAATAAATAAATCACTTTTTTTTCTTTTTTTCTTGTTTTAAATCCAAGAGCTGGTTTTCCCCAAGGTGTTAAAGGTCTAGGTTTCCCAATAGGAGATCTTCCTTCTCCTCCTCCATGAGGGTGGTCACAAGGATTCATTACAGATCCTCGAACAGTCGGTCGAATTCCTAACCAACGTTTACGACCTGCTTTTCCTAATGAAACATTATAGAAATCAGAATTACTTACTTTTCCTATTGTTGCAAAACATTCTTTTTTAAATAAACGAATTTCTTTTGAAGATAAACGTAAAACAACAAAATTATTTTCTTTTGCCATTATTTTTGCAGATGTTCCCGCAGAACGGACTAATTGTCCTCCTTTTCCAGGAAATAATTCAATATTATGAATATCTGTTCCCAAAGGAATATTTTCTAAAGGTAAAGCATTTCCCACTTGAATTTTACTCTGTGCTCCTGAAAAAATTTTATCTCCAATATTTAATTTTTCAGGGTGTAAAATATATTTTTTTTCACCATCTGTATAACAAATTAAAGCTATATTCGAATTACGATTAGGATCATATTCTATTGAAATTACCGTACCTTCAATATTGAATTTATTACGTTTAAAATCAATAATTCGATAACGACGCTTATGTCCACCTCCTTTATGACGAATTGTAATATGACCTTGATTATTTCGTCCTTTTGCTCGATGATTTGAAACAATTAAAGATCTTTCAGGTTTAACTTTCGATAAATTAGAAAAATCTAAAACTGTTTTATTTCGTGTGGAAGGGGTATAGGGTTTATAAATTTTGATTCCCATAGTAAATTGATTTGTAAATTATTTTTAAATTGATATTTAATTGAAAAGATCAGCGATTTTTTCACCTTCTTTTAAAGAAATATAAGCTTTCTTATATTTTGAACGTTTTCCAATAAATTTTCCGACACGTCGTGTTTTTGTAGGTAAATTACAAGTATTGACACTTAAAATATTGACATTAAAAAGTTTTTGAATAATAAACTTAATTTGTATTTTTGTTAAAGATTTATCTACTATAAAAGTGTATTGACTATTTCCATAAAGGTTTATAGCTTTTTCTGTTAAACAAGGATATTTTATTAAGTTTAATAGAGTAAGAAAATTATTCGTATTGTTTTCCATACGTTGAATTTATTAATTCTAAAGAATTTGATGATAAAATTATATAGTTTGCTTTTAATATTTGTTCTAAATTTACACAAGAAGCAGTACTTATTTTTACAGTTTTTAAATTTCTAGCAGATAACCAAAAATATTTATTTGGTTTTGATAAAATAAAAAGAATTTTGCAATTAAAATTTAAATTTAGTTCTTTAATTAGATTACAGATTTTTTTAGTTTTAATCTGATTAAAGTCAAGAAAAGTATCTTCATTGATATATATAAATTGTTTTTTCTTTAGGTATAAAGCTGATAATATTGCCAGACGTCTTTCCTTTTTGTTTATTTTTTTAGATACCAAACGTGGTTTAGGACCAAAAATAACTCCTCCTCCAACCCATAGTGGAGAGCGAATTGATCCAGCTCGAGCTTGTCCTGTTCCTTTTTGACGCCAAGGTTTTTTCCCTCCCCCTCGAACTTCAGATTTTGTCTTTGTAGAAGCTGTATATTTTCTTGAATTTTTTAATTGACTAAGATATACGCGGTGAATTAAACCTATGGCTTTTTTTTTTCTTTGATCATTTTCAAGAAAGATTTTTGTTTCCATTTAAAATTTTAAAGTTTAATTTTTAAGAGTTATATTTACTAAATTTCCTGATTTTCCAGGAATACATCCTTTTACGACAATGATATTTTCATTTATGTCAATATCTATTATTTCTAATCCTAATACCGTACGTTTTTCAACTCCAGAGTGTCCCGACATACGTTTTCCAGGAAAAACACGTCCCGGCGTAGTTCCTGAACCTAATGATCCTTGGGCACGGTGATGTTTTGAACCATGAGTAATTGCTCCACGTTCAAAATTATGACGTTTAATATTTCCTGTAAATCCTTTTCCAATTGTTAATCCGCTTATATTAACTTTTTCGCCTATTTTAAACATTTCAACACTAAATTTTTGACCAATTTCATAATCTGAAGACATTAAAGTTTTATATTCTTTTAAATAACGAAACGGGGGTAAATTAACTTTGTTAAAATGGCCTAAGTTTGGCTTTGTTATATTCTTTGAATTTGGTGAAATTTCAAAATATCCTAACTGAATTGCATTATAACCACAATTTTCTTTTGACTTAATTTGCGTAACATAACAAGGACCACCTTTTATTACTGTTACAGGAATTCGATCTCCTTTTGGAGTAAAAATTTGAGTCATTCCAATTTTATTTCCTAAAATACCTAAAGACACAATTTACCTTCCTCTTTTCATTTGTTATAAATTATAACAAGGAGTGTATAATAATGAAGAAAAGGTGTCTATATCATATTAAATAATAAATAACAAAAAAATTAATTATTACTATATCTTTTATAAAAAAAATATATATAATATGATAAGAAACTATTTTCTATTTAATCTAAAAGAAAAGTTTATGAATACAAATAAAACATATAAAAAAATTGTTGGAATCGATTTAGGTACTACAAATTCAGTTATTTCTGTATTAGAAGGAGCTAATCCAAAAGTAATTAGTAATTCAGAAGGAGGACGAACAACTCCCTCTGTTGTTGCATATACACAAAATGGTGAAGTTTTAGTAGGTCAATTAGCAAAACGTCAGTCTGTAGTAAATCCAGAAAATACTTTCTACTCTGTAAAACGATTTATTGGGTGTAAATATGATGAAATTGAATCAGAAACAAAAAGAATTTCTTATAAAGTAAAACAAGGTGAAAATGGAAAAATTAAAATTTATTCTCCTATATTAAAGAAAGAATTTAGTCCGGAAGAAATTTCTGCTTCTATACTAAAAAAATTAGTAACGGATGCAAGTAAATATTTAAAAGAAACAGTTACTGAAGCTATTATTACAGTTCCTGCTTACTTTAATGATTCTCAAAGATTAGCTACAAAAGATGCTGGAACGATTGCAGGACTAGATGTTTTACGTATTTTAAATGAACCTACTGCAGCAGCTTTAGCATATGGTTTGGATAAAAAGAAAAATGAAGTTGTATTAATTTTTGATTTAGGAGGAGGAACATTTGATGTTTCTATTTTAGAAGTAGGTGATGAAGTTTTTGAAGTTTTATCAACTTCTGGAGACACTCATTTAGGTGGTGATGATTTCGATCAATTAATAGTTAGTTATGTAATTGAATCTTTTAATAAAAGTGAGGGAATAGATTTATATAAAGAAAAACAAGCTTTACAAAGAATTATCGAAGCTTCTGAAAAAGCAAAAATTGAATTATCAAGTATTCAATCAACTAGAATTAATTTACCTTTTATCTATATTGATGGTCAAACACCTAAAAATATTGACTTAGAATTTGATCGTTCTCGTTTTGAAAATCTGAGTAAAGATTTACTTGAAAAATGTAAAGGACCGGTTTTAAAAGCTTTGCAAGATGCAAAATTAAATAAATCGGATATTGATCAAGTTATTCTAGTAGGAGGATCTACTCGTATTCCAGCTGTAAGAAATTTATTAGTTGATTTATTAGGGAAAACATTGAATGAAACAGTAAACCCAGATGAAGTAGTTGCCATGGGAGCAGCAATTCAAGCTGGAATTATTGCAGGAGAAATTACAGATTTAATTCTTTTAGATGTTACACCTTTATCTTTAGGTGTTGAAACTTTAGGTGGCTTAATGACTACCATTATAAATCGAAATTCCTCAATTCCAATCAAACAGTCTGAACTTTTTTCAACTGGAGCAGACTTTCAAGATACTGTAGAAATTCATGTTTTACAAGGAGAACGTCCTTTTGCAAAAGATAATAAAAGTTTAGGTATTTTTAAATTAAAAGGAATTCCTCCCGCTCCACGAGGAATACCAAAAATAAATGTAACTTTTCAATTAGATGTTAATGGATTATTATCAGTATCTGCAAGAGAAGAACAATCAGGACAAGAACAATCGATTAAAATTGAGGGTGCTTCTGTTTTAGGAAGAGAAGAAGTTTCAAAAATGATAAAAGAAGCTGAAGAGAATGCTTTACTAGATAAATCTAAAAAATCTTATGTTAATATTACATATGAACTAGATAATTTAATTTTAAAATGTGAAGTTATTCTTGAAAAAATTGAATTAAAAAATACTATAGCTTTTCAATTATTTGAAATAGTGTTAAATGAAATTAAAAGTTCTTATAAGAAAAAGAAACTAAAAAAAATATCAACAAATTCTCTAAATTTATTAAAAGAAGCTTATAATTTCCTTTTATATGCTTATATTTTAGAGCAATTAAGCAAGTCAGAATCTCCTGATTCAGGAAATGGAACTGTGATTGATGTGACTGATCAATAAAAGGAGAAGGTGAGATTCGAACTCACGGAACCTGTTAAAGTTCATCTGATTTCAAGTCAGACGCGATAGACCACTCTGCCACTTCTCCTAAAAGAAATTTCCACTTAAAACTAGTGGAAATTTCTTTTCAATTTTGAATTAAACTTCAAAGGTTGAATTTCCAGTGAATTTAATGGTTGCAGGATTTGGATTTTTTCCAATCGAAAATTCTCGTTTTCCTACAGCAACTCTTCCTTCATTAACTTTTTCAGGAAAAACTCCATCTTTTGGATGAATAAATTGAACTTCTCCACTAGGAAGAACACGGAAAATTCTATAATCATTGATTTTAAATCCTGTACGTAGTTGTTTTCCTAGAGCTAAACATTGTTCTTTTCGAGCTAAATAAACTAAATTTGGACCTGATTTCATAATAGCAGCTCCTCCTGTAGGCATTTCAAAGATATTTTGTTCTACAGTCTGAACTTCTCGATCATTTGTCCAAGTAATTACATACTTCTCTTCTGTTTCTGCTGCAGCTAACCAACCCCCAGTACTCCCACCAAATTCAGGAAAATACGAATTATTTGAATTCATTTTCGTTTTTTTTCTTTATTTTTTTTCTTTATTTTCAGTCATTTTTTTTCATCCTTCCTTTACCAAAATCTTCTAGCGAAGAATGGATTCGAACCATTGACCTTCGGGTTATGAGCCCGACGAGCTACCGAACTGCTCTACCTCGCCATCTTCGTTTTTGTAATTTCCCATTATCTATTATTCTATAGAAAACTAAAAGAAAAAAACAAGAGAAAAACAATCAAAAAAAGCAAGTTGAAAAAAAGATGAAAAATAGGCTCTATTTTTTGAGTACTTAAAAGACGATCATTTCGGATTAGAGAAAGAGGTTTTTCCCATACTTGACCATCATACCAAGAAGTTTCTTCATAAAAAAAACGAGCGTGGTTTAAATTGTTTCTTATTTGGTTAACACGAAGGAAGAAGGGAAAAAATAAAAAGAGACTAAAAAGAAAAAAAAAGGAAAAAAAAGAAGAGATTTCGAAAGAAAAAATTACTTTCGAAAAAAAAAATTTTGAAAAAAAACAACAAAATAAAAAAAAAACTTTCCCTTTCAATTTTTCTTTGACATTTTGGCGAAGAAACAAGTTAAAGAAATTGTTTTGAAAAAAAAGAGCTCGAAAAAAAATATATTCATTTATTGGTTTTTGATTTTCAGGAACCGGGCAAAGAAAAAAAACTTTCATATTCGGGATCAATTTTGAATTTTTCAATTTAAAAAATGTTTATAGATAAATTAATGAAAGGAGAATAAATTTTGAAATAGTGAAAAAATTTCTTTCTAGCCTTGAAGAAACGATTAATAGTTTAACCTTGACTTAGTTTTATTTTTAATAATAAAAAAAAACATTGAAAAACAACACAAATCCAAGTTAGTTGTTCTAATGGATTGGAAGAAGAACTAGATCCTTGACTACTCATTGTATCTTTCGCATTTTCATTTTGATTTAAAATCAAGACAATTATTATGATACTATTTAAGATTAATAGGATAATTAAAGAATTCATTTTAGAGTTTTTCTTCTTTTTTAGTTTGATTAGTTTTAAAAAGGAAATATATATATATATATATATAATTAATATAATAAAAAAGGAAAATGGGTTTCTTTTTTGAAACTTTTTCCAATTTTCGAAAATTATAAGAAGAATTTTTAATCATCTTCTTTTTCTAAAAGAAGAAGAAAGAGAAAATATTTCTTTCTCTTTCTTTTTCTGTCATCTCTCTCTAATTTTTTCTTAAGTATTGGCTTGAATTTGTAAAAATGCAAATCCTAAAGCTAAGCCAAATAAAGTAATTATACAACAACAAATTGCAACACTTACGATTTCACTCATAATTTCTTGTTTAAACTCTATCTATATTTTTCATTTGTTCTATTTAGTAAAATTTTTTTCTTTAAAAAAAAATTTTAAAAGCCATTTCTTCCCCAAACAACTAAAGCTAATGAAAATGAGAACACTAACATTAGAGAAGCCCAACCTAAACTAATTACATCTATCATTCCTTTTTTTAAAAAATTCCTTGTATAATTCTCCTTGAATGTATTTTATTATAATTCTATTCAATCTTTTCTTGAAAATTTGAGATAATAAACTTGCTATAATAGAAAGAAAAGACTGATCAAAACCAAAAAATTTTTATGATTACGGAATTTAATCTTTACCTTTCGTTATTTCTTGCTTTTATTCTTTTAACATTTTCAATTCGATTAGGTATTTCATTATATCAATCGAATTAAATCTTTTTTTTCTTAATTGCTATTTCGATTCTAATTCTATTCAAAATTATAATATAGCTCGACTTTATGACAATCGTCAAAAACTTAACAAATTTTCCTTTTGCAGCGATTATTGGCCAAGATGAAATGAAACTAGCCTTACAACTAAATGTCATTGATCCCAAAATAGGAGGGGTAATGATAATGGGCGATCGTGGGACAGGAAAATCAACTACTATTCGTGCTTTAGCTGATCTTTTACCTGATATCTTAGTTATAAAAAATGACCCTTTTAATACAGATCCTCAAGGATTATCTAAAGAATACGAGACTGAAAGTATAAAAATTCCAATGGTTGAATTACCTTTAGGAGCAACTGAAGATCGTGTTTGTGGAACAATTAATCTAAAAGAAATTTTAGCTGGAGGAAAAAGTACATTTGAACCAGGATTATTGGCTCGTGCAAATCGTGGAATTCTTTACGTAGATGAAATTAATTTACTAGATGACCATTTAGTAGATGTTTTATTAGATTCTGCTGCTTCTGGCTGGAATACTGTAGAACGTGAAGGAATTTCTATTAAACATCCAGCAAAATTTATTTTAGTTGGATCAGGAAACCCAGAAGAAGGAGAATTACGCCCGCAGTTACTTGATCGTTTTGGTATGCATGCTGAAATTCGAACTATTCGCGATCCAAAATTAAGAGTCAAAATTGTTGAAGAACGAATTCATTTTGATCAATCTCCACAACTTTGGTTTGAAAAGTATGAAAATGAACAACAAGCTATTCAAAACCGACTTTTAACTGCCCAACAAAATTTAAAAAAAGTTCAAATTTCAAAAGAGTTTCAACTAAAAATTTCAGAAATTTGTAGTGAATTAGAAATTGAAGGACTACGCGGAGATATTGTTTCTACTCGTGCAGCAAAAGCATTAACAGCTTTTGAAAATCGATTAGAAGTAACAGTAGATGATATTCAACGAACAATTATTCTATGTTTACGTCATAGACTTCGTAGAGATCCTATGGAATCAATTAATTCAGGAGAAAAAATTTTATCTGTTTTTCAACGTATTTTTTCTAGTGAAAAAATTTAATTAAATAGGAGAAAAAGAATAAAAAAAATGAGCTCAATAGGATTCGAACCTATATTAGAAACTTAGAAGGTTTCCGTCCTAATCCCTTAGACGATGAGCCCTTTTCTGAAAATTTTTCTAAATCTAAAATTTTCAGAATTTCTTTCATTAAGAAAGTCAATTTTTTTTTCTTTTGAAAAGCTAAAATCTACATCAAAAACTTACTTTCAAATTCAAAAGAAATAGACGGTACAGGATTCGAACCAGTGACCCTCTGCTTGTAAGGCAGACGCTCTACCGCTGAGCTAACCATCTTACTATACATTTTAATATACTAATTTTTGAAATTTATGTTCTTTTTTTTCTCTGATTTAACTACTTTTTTTATTTATTTTCTAAAAAATTTCCATTTGATTCTTTTAAAATATAAAAGGCAATATCTTCAATTTCATTTTCTGTTAATCGACCTCCAAAAGCAGGCATCCCATTTTTTCCATTTATTACTTGATATCGAATTGCTTTTATTGTATTCATACCATTTGCTTCTAAACTTTCTTTTTTTAAATTTTTTTCAGGAATAATTAGATTTTTTCCACCCATATGACATGCAGTACAATTGTTATAAAACAGTTCTTTTCCTTTTTCCAAATTCATTGCTTGTATAGGTTGAATTAAAAAAAAACAAAGAAAAAAAAGAAAACAAAAAAATTGAAAATTTTTCATAATTATGAATTATATTTTTAATAATGAAGCATTTAAATAAAAGAAAATTTTCTTTTATTTAAATGCTTCATTATCATTGTAAAATGAATTTGACAAAGAATGACAAACAATAATTAATCAATTGGTTTTAATTGAAGAACTGGTTCTGTTTCTCGATTAATTCCTTTTTCAAATCCAGCTGCTGCGGCACGAGCTCTTCCAGAATGCCACCAATGACCTACTAAAAAGAAAAATCCTAAAACAAAATGAGAGCAAGTTAACCATGAACGTGGAGAAACGTAGTTAACAGAGTTAATTTCTGTCGCTACTCCTCCTACTGAATTTAATGAACCTAAAGGTGCATGAGTCATATATTCAGCAGCTCGGCGTTCTTGCCAAGGTTGAATATCGTTTCTAATTTTGTTTAAATCCAGTCCATTTGGTCCACGTAAAGGTTCAAGCCAAGGAGATCTCATATCCCAGAATCTCATAGTTTCCCCTCCAAAAATGATTTCCCCACTTGGAGAACGCATTAAATATTTTCCTAATCCTGTAGGACCTTGAGCAGAAGCTACATTAGCTCCAAGTCTTTGGTCACGTATAAGGAAAGTAAATGCTTGAGCTTGAGAAGCTTCTGGCCCTGTAGGACCGAAAAATTCACTAGGATATGCTGTATTGTTATACCAAACAAAAACTGAAGCTGTTAATCCCATTACAGATACGGCAGCTAAACTGTATGATAAATAAGCTTCTCCTGACCAAACAAAAGCTCGACGTGCCCAAGCAAAAGGTTTTGTTAAGATATGCCAAATTCCTCCAGTAATACAAAGAACACCAACCCAGATATGACCTCCAACAAGATCTTCTAAATTGTTAATAGAGACAATCCAACCATCACCACCAAAAGGAGATTTGAAAACATAGCTAAAAATAACTAAAGGATTTAAAGTCGGGTTCTTAACTAAACGAACATCACCACCACCTGGGGCCCATGTGTCATATAATCCACCAACATACATCGCTTTAATAACTAATAAAAAGGCTCCAATTCCTAGTAAACATAAATGAATTCCTAAGATTGTTGTCATTTTATTTTTATCACGCCAGTCATATCCAAATAAAGGAGCGTTTGTCTCTAATGTGTCTGGACCAAATAAAGAATGATAAATTCCTCCAAATCCTAAAACAGCAGAAGAAATTAAATGTAAAACTCCAACTACAAAATATGGATAAATATTCGTAATTTCTCCTCCAGGTCCTACTCCCCATCCTAAAGTTGCTAAGTGAGGTAAAAGGATAAATCCTTGATCATATAAAGGTTTTTCTGGAATAAAATGCGAAACTTCAAATAAAGTCATTGCTCCACACCAAAATACCATTAACCCTGCATGAGCAACATGGGCTCCTAAAAGTTTTCCAGATAGATTAATTAATCTTGCGTTCCCTGCCCACCAAGCAAAACCGGTAGCTTCAATTGTTTTATTCGTTGTTATTTCAAGATCATCAAAGCGCGTTTCCACGTGGAAGAACCTCCTCTGGGAATATATAATTTTCATGTGGTTGATCTTGTGCTGCCATCCACAGTCTGATACCTTCATTTAATAAAAGATTTTTTGTATAGAATGTTTCAAATTCTGGATCTTCTGCTGCACGTAATTCTTGAGAAACAAAATCATATGCACGTAAGTTTAAAGCTAACCCTACAATTCCAACTGCACTTGCCCAAAGACCAGTTACAGGAACGAATAACATAAAGAAGTGTAACCAACGTTTATTTGAAAAAGCTACTCCAAAGATTTGAGACCAGAATCGGTTTGCTGTAACCATCGAATAAGTTTCTTCTGATTGAGTTGGAGTAAAAGCACGGAATGTATTGGCTGCATCTCCATCTTCAAATAAGGTATTTTCTACAGTAGCTCCATGAATTGCACATAAAAGAGCTCCCCCTAAAATTCCTGCTACTCCCATCATATGGAAGGGATTTAAAGTCCAATTATGGAATCCTTGTAAAAATAGTAAAAATCGGAAAATTGCTGCTACCCCGAAACTTGGAGCAAAGAACCAACTTGCTTGTCCTAAAGGATATAACAAGAAAACAGAAACGAAAACGGCAATAGGACCTGAAAATGCTAAAGCGTTATAAGGACGAATCCCTACTAGTCTTGCAATTTCAAATTGACGTAAACAGAATCCCATTAATCCAAAAGCTCCATGTAAAGCAGTAAATGTCCAAAGACCACCAATTTTACACCAAAGAGTGAAATTTCCTTGGGCTTCAGGACCCCATAATAATAATAAAGAGTGTCCCATGCTATTTGCTGGAGAAGAAACTGCAGCTGTTAAAAAATTACATCCTTCTAAGAAAGAGCTTGCAATTCCATGAGTGTACCAAGAAGTTACAAAAGTAATCCCTGTCAACCATCCTCCTAAAGCTAAATATGCACAAGGAAATAAGAGTAACCCCGACCAACCTACAAATACAAAACGATCACGTTTTAACCAATCGTCAACCAGGCTAAATAAACCTTCTTCTTTCGATTTGGCTTGTCCAATTGTTACTGCCATATTTTTGAAATCTTTCTTGAATTCGATTATTGTCTTTTGACAAGAATTGAAAAAATGAATTACGGAATTTTTTTGACTTATTTTCCAATGGATCTTGAAAGTGTTTCATGGAGAATTTTTCTTTTATTCTGATCTTTTTTGTAAGTTGTTTGTAATTCTTTTTTCCACAATTTATCTGATATTACACTTTATTATAAAAAACAGTATTAACAAATAATATTTTTTATACTAAAAAATTAGTAAAAAAAAAACACTTGACAAAAATATGTAAATTTTCTAACTTTTATAGAAAGTTAATTAGATAGATAAATATAGACGTGCTTAAATAAAGACGTTCTTAAACGTTCGAATTATTAACCCTTTGAACCCCTTTTAAGAGAATTAAAAAAACAAATAACAATATATTCATAAGATATGACAACTCTTGTTTTACATAAAAACAAACTGTTTGATTTTCTCAATCTTAAAAATAAATTATCTATTTTTTCCCGTATTAATATTAAGGAATTGAAATTATTACCTTTAAGTCTAAAAAATTTTCCTTTATTGCTTTCAATTTCAAATAGAAATAAAAATATTTCCTTGATTTCGAATATTAATCTTAGAAAGGCGAATCCAAATTATATTAACAATATTGTTAAGCTTGAGAATATATATAATTTTAATTCTTTAGCGAATTTACATTATAAAAAGTTAAATGTATTAAAAAGTAGTGAAACAGGTCATTTAAATTTAAATTTAATATTCTTATTTATACTTTGGACAAAAAGAAATTATTTAAAAAATTTAAACATTTTTTTTACTTTAGAATTAGAAAAAAAATCTAATAAAAAAGTTCTTCGTCTTGTATCCCTAACAGTCTGTGTTCTTACAGCATTGTACTTATATCGAATGGGTTATATTTCTCGAGAATACTTTTTATTTTTATTAGATTATATTAAAGCTATCATATTAAGCATATTTGGAAATATTCGAAATTTTTTTGGAATTTTTTTCTATATCCAATATTTTATAGAATTAATTTTAGATAAACTAAAGTCTAAAGTTTGCATTAAGGAAAAATTGCATTTTTTATCTGAAAAAATTAGAAAATTACAATGTTTGAAAAAAAATAATAGTCTAGAAAATCAAATTAGAAATTTACAAAAAGAGCTAAAAAGAATAATTGATTTTTTTAAACGTGAGAAAATCTTGAGCAGTTTGGCTTATCAAAAATTAGAAAGAAAAGTCAAAGTACTGTTTTTTAATTTGGCAAGATTAAAAAGAAGCTTTGGAAAAACTAAGCAAAATTTAAATTCCTGTCTTGACAATTTATCAAAAGAAGGAAAATTAATTGATTTATTAAAACGTAAAATTATACGTTTAGAAGGAGCTTTAGAAAAACAAATAGTTAACGAAATTATTGGTCATAGTGATGATATAGATATAGAGTAATTAAGATAAAGTCTTTTCATGTTCAACGGTATTAAAAACCGTTGAACATGAAAAAAAAGAGTTAAAAACACTCATACTATTTCTAATCATCCTTTTTTTACTATATTTTTTCAAAAAATTATGAAAAAATGTTTGATTTGAATTGTTGAATTCCACCTAAGACAATAGACAATAAAAAAGATGAAGTAAGAAGAAAATATTAAAAAGAGTCTATATAAATACCCTTTGAAATATATTTGTAATATAATGAAAAAATGATGGAAAAAAAACTGAATTTTGAGAAAAGTAAAAATATAGCTAAAAATTTGCAAAATACAAAATGAGTTTGAGATAACTTACCTATATCTTGTTAGAAAGAAAATTATTTAGGGAAAAAAGGCTTTGAATAATATGGGAAGTTCAGCAGCTTCTAGTTTTGAAGATTTTAATACTAGATAAATCAATTAGAAAAGAAAAAGGAAGCTTGAAAAGTGTAATCCAGCTCTATTGGAAGAAATTTTGTCAACTTTTGCAAAACTTTTTTCTTATAGTAATATTAATATACTTATATAAAAATAAATAACAAAATTTAGAAAAAAAGATAAAAAGATATATTTAATTTTAATTAACTTTTATTAACTAATCTATAATTTTTAAAGAAACTTTTTTAGTCTTAATCTTTTTCACTTTTCTAACTTTGTAGACTCATGAAAAATATTTTTTTTCTTGTTTCTGATCTTTTTCTTTCTTAGTCTTTATAATGAAATAAAAAAAAATATAATAATTAACTCTTAATATCCATATTAAGAACATTTGGGATACAACAAATAGATGATTAATATAAAGAAAACGACCCTTCTAATACAAAGAGAAGAGAGAAAAAATTTCTAGAATCTCTTCCTTCTCTTTTAGTTCCTGGTGCTTTTATTGTCTTACCTATCTTTCTTCTTATTCTTTTCTCCTATCCTGGAATGGCCCATGCTGTTGTTCGTGGAAAGAAAAAAGTTATTCATGCTGTTACAGAAACAATTACAGAACCTCGTGACTATAAACAACTATATACAACTTTTGATTATCGTCCTAAAACCAATTTGCAACAAATTCCTAAAATAGCAAAAGAAGTGACAAAAGATCCTTTGTTTGAGCAATTTTTTCAACGTTTAATCGATTCCAGGCTTTTCATTGATATGGGGAAATTAAATCAAACTCAACCAACTTGGGCACTCCGTCCAAATCCTTGTTTGGATTATCAATTTTTAGCCGATACCATGAAAAAAGTCAAAGTGAAAGAACAATTAAAACTTCAACTTAAACAAATTTCTGTGAATTCTCAATCAACTCCAGAATTTTCATGGGATCTTCTTGGAAAAACTGCCCTTGTTAGCGGGGTTTCCGGGACGGCTTTTTCTTTTTTTTCTATGATTACTCCTCCTTTTACTAAAATTCTCTTTAACTTGGCCAAACATACGATAGAATCTATTTTTAAAGGGGACGATGATCAAGAGAAAGAGAAAAAAAAAGAAAAATCTTCTAGAAAAAACCCTGTTCCTGGAATTAATTTTCCTGGTTTACCTGCTCTTCCTGGAGGGGTGGTGGCTGTATTAGTAGCTTGGACTTTAATTCAACTCACTTTTATGAAGGATAGAAAAATTCCTGAACCTATTACTGATGTTCTTAATACGATATTTCCTAAGAAAACCAGAACGTGGAATGATTTTCTAATGGAGTATTTAGATCGGTCCTTAAAGTATTTGTTGAAACATCCTCACTATATCCTGATTTTATATTTTGTTTTTCATCATCGTTCGACTCTATTGAAAATAATAACAGCACCGGCTAGTGAAAAAGGGGAAGTGGTCAAAAATATAACGGATGGAATCCAATCTTTTCTAAATATAATCACCAATCTTTTTAATGATATGTTGAAAAGAATGGATACAATTAGTACTCTAAATGCAACCACAATTAAAGAATATAAAATAAAGGACGAAAAATTGGTGGAGGAATTAAAGTCGGATACCAGGACCCTAAAAAAAGAATTAACCCAATGTAAGGAAGATCTTCATCAAACTGACAAGGAATTAGCTAGATGTGAACATAATACACAAAGTTTGTATAGAGATTATTCAAATTATTACGATTATTATGGAAAATGTAGAGATACCAGTATGATGATCCAACGTGAAAACTACAAAATGATAGCAGAGAAAATGAAAACAGGAACGGAAGTCAGCTTAGGATCCAATAGCATCCAAAAAATAATGGATACTAATGCCCATGCTTTGGCAGGCCCTATCGAGCCTAAAAAAGTATATGAGACTAATTATAAAGTTCAGAAAAAAAAAAACTTAAAAAACGTCAAGGAATTGGATAAGGTAGCTTTTACCTTCGTCGATAACGAAAATACTAAAGTGATAACCATTGGAAAGGATCTAACCAATCCTATGTTAGAAGGGTTAAACAAAATCTTCGGGACTGATATTTTATAAAAAGAAAGAAAATAGAATAGAATCATTCTTTCCTTTTCATTTTCTAATCAAAAAGAAAAAGATTGGGATGAAAAAAAGAAACTATCTTTTTCATCCCTCTTTTTTAACTACTCTATTTTTAAGAAAGTTTCTTTTCATTTTTTTCTTCATACGGAAGCGTTTTTTTTCTATTCAAAAAAAAAAAAACGCTTCCTAGGGGTATGCTTTTCCCCTAATATAGCAAAAAACGGGTTTTTTTGATTTTCCTTTTAGGGGTCATAACCCCTTTCCAAAGGTGTTTTTTCAAAAAACCCTTTCAATCCCACGTTTTCTTTCTTATAAATTGATAATGGAAAGTTTTTTTTAAACGTTTTTTTTTATTCAAACACCCTTTTTTTCAGGACTCGGGCGCGTCCCCTCAAAATCTATAGAAATTGTAGGGACGCGCCCGTTTCAATCCCTTCCTTTCAATCGTTTATTTATATCCCGGCTTATTTATATTTCTTGATATTCTGTTGACACAATGCTTATAATATAGGTATCTTTTCGATAGTATATCTTGTATCGAAGAGTGCAATAACTCTAGTGCAAAATCTTTTTTCTCTTTTTCTACTTTTTGATAAGTTTTATAGTTTGGATAAACAAAGTCCCTACATTCTAGTTTGAAAGTAGAATTTATCTTCTCTGCAAAACCAGGGATTTTTAGTTCCACGGATTCGTCTTTCAATTTCTTTCTAATAGATAGGAAGTAATCATTGATACTGATTAATTTCTCGGTCTTATAATATAGCTCTTCTATGCTTGATATTTTATAAGGAAGGTTGTTTGAAATAGATTCAAAGAAGGTTTTATAAATAGTTTGATCAGGATTCTTTACCCCTCTAATTTTGTAGATAACGGGCCCTTCCAAAGTTTTTAGAATATAATGAGCTTTTTTATAAAAGACTATTTTTTCAGAGGTATGGGACAATTTATGTTCAATGTCATATTGAATACTAAGATCATAATTGTCCCAAAACTTTTTTAAATGAAGGCTTACTAAACCATCTAAATCTTGATTGATTTTCTCCAGTTTCTTTTGTTCAAAATCTTGTTTCCAGTCTCGATTTCCTAAGGATATTTTTCTTATTCCTTTATGTCGTTCTAATCTTTCTAAATTTGATAATATGTCCATTCCAGGCTTTCTAATCCCTTCTTTGATTTCATATACACGATCTAATTTATAGGCATGTCCGTCTGTTATACATTGTATTCCATTTAAGGCTCTGGAAGACATCCAAACGTTTAAACGGGCTCTAGCCGTTATATTATTGGCTAAGATAGCATTAGAAATTTCAAAAAGAGGACATGCGGAAATACCGTAAATGGTATTGATAGCTTTTTTGAGAGTTTTTTGTTTATTTTCATAATAAAATTTCTTCTCAGGATCTTTACTTTCTTTCATTAATTTTTTATATATCTCTCTTTGGGTTTTCAATGGATTGACTAAATTATGTAAAGAAATTTCCATCCAACATGTAGGTCGTTTATCTTGACAAGATTTAGTTTTTAAATCATAAGAAAAAAAAGATTCTTCCGACACCTTTTCTAAAATTTTCAAAAACTCTTCTTCCTTCTCGATTTTGTCCGATGCTTTGTAAAAAAGAGCTGTTTCTACTATCATTTTTTTCTTGAATTCATTCCATTCTATATTGGTACAAATATTTTTCAAAGCATAAAGAATGTCAGAGGTTATGATACCGTTGATTATTTCTTTTTCTAATAAGAGAAGTTTCCCCACATTGTTTTCTAAATCATCACTTTCCTCATATTTTTTTTCAACGTATTGTTGAAATTTCTGGGCTTCTATTACTTTGGAATAAAGAAGATTTTGTCTGAAAGATAGATTCCCTGATATTGTAATCGTATATAAATTAGGTAATAATTCTTTCTCATATTTATTGAGAAACTCTTCTAAGGTCATTCGTTCATTTCTTTCTTTCTCATTAGCAGTGAAAGCGATGATGGTAGGATATCCTATCCCAACGGAGAATTTTTCCATCGCTGTACCGTAACATGACGAAAAGTCTAAATCTACTATATATTGATCAGTGTATTTCCATGGTTGTTCGTTATTCGTTCTTCCGCCTTGGACAAGGGCCCCTATAATCGAGGTAGATTTCGAAGACAGAGATACTATGTTTCTAATCGATGTAGAATGAATAAGTTTAGAAATTTTTTTTTGTTTTTTCATTCCACGGACTATATTTTCTGATATTCCTAAGTTATTATGGACCTTTTCCAATCTTTTTCGATCGGCAAAAGAATTGAAAAGAAATTTTTCAACCATATCAGCCACTATACACCCTGTTGAAAGAGGGATGTTTTCTTCTACAAACATATCTCTTTCAGGAAAGTTTAATACTTTATAAACCTCATTCCATTCCTCAGTCATTCGTTTAGGAATCAAGGTCAGTTGTAACACATCTGCTATGATATAAAAAAGAAAAGTAGGCTTATTTATTTCATTTTCCATGCATTTTTTATTAAAATCATCCTTATAGGGATGAGGGATATTAAGGGATGAAAGAAGGGTTTTTAATCCCCCGGCTCCCATCCATACATATCAACAATATGAACGACTCCAGATTTCTCATTGGGGTGAAATTTCCCTCTCAAAGCACAGGTTTTATAAATCTGATCTACCTTCTTATCTTTAGAAGGTTTTTCTTTTATAAGATTCTTATGAGGCTTTTTCTATGATATTCAAAAACTCTTGTAAAGTTTATTAAAGAAAAAAACAATTAAAAATTAGAAAAAGAAGAAAAAATTTTCTAAGCTTTTCTAAAACTTTTTCTTTATAATAATAATTACATATCTTTACCACGAAGAAAATAAAAAAAATTAGAAAAATAAATAATTTAATTAAGAAGTGGGAAAGTATTTTTATTCACTTTTTAAATTAAATATGAGAAATCTATTATTTTATTTCTTCATCTTTGTTTATTTTTTCTTAGTGAAAAAATCTTTATAAGCTGTTTTTTTCATTCTTTTCTTAATATATAGAATTTCTTTTTTTCTTTTTAAAATCATAAAATTATATTTTTTTAATTTCTAATCTTTTCTTATAATTTTTTTATTATTCAAATTGTTTATTAAGTTTTCTTCTTTTGTAACAATCATTATTTTATTTTGAAACAAAAAGAAAAAAGTTTGGATGCTTTATGATCTATATGAATAAAATTGAGAATGATATTTTTTTCCAAAAAATTATTAAACGTCAGAATTTTTATTTTCAACTTTTTATCTTTTAAAATCGAATAAAGTATTGTTAATATCATAAATTAATAATACAACAATATAAATCTTTTTTTAGTTTTCTTTTTTTATCCAAAAATGATATGAAAAAGAATAAATTGTAAACGTTTTTGTTTCAACTTAAAAACAAAGAAAAGAAAATATTGATTTAAAAAATTTGTACAAAAGATTCCCTTGACAAAAAAATTATTTTCTGTCTATAATACTAAGTGTTTGTAAATGAAATTTCTACTTTCAGAAACCTTTTAAAAAAGGCTTACAAAAAATACTGGAAAATAAAAAAATAGCAGATTTTTCTATAAACTATAGAGTCTTTTATTTTAAATTAAGAGTTTGATCCTAGCTCAGGATGAACGCTAGCGGTATGCTTAACACATGCAAGTCGTACGGAAAAGAAATTTTTAGTGGCGAACGGGTGAGTAACACGTGAGAATTTGCCTTTAGGAAGAGGATAACATTTCGAAAGAGATGCTAAAACTCTATATGCCGTTTGGTGAAAAAAGAAATTTGCCTAAAGAGAAGCTCGCGTCTGATTAGCTAGTTGGTGGGGTAAAGGCCTACCAAGGCGACGATCAGTAATTGGTCTGAGAGGACGGCCAGTCACACTGGAACTGAGACACGGTCCAGACTCCTACGGGAGACAGCAGTGGGGAATTTTCTGCAATGGGCGAAAGCCTGACCGAGCAATACCGCGTGAGGGACGAAG